CAAGCATATAATGCCTGCCCGGGTATTTCTATCTCTTTGAAGATGGAACTTTCGATTCGATACAATTCCAACAAGAAAGAGAAGCTAGGCTCGGCTTGGATTGGAGCTACTAAAGAAGAAAAAAGCTTGGAGCTCCGTAACTACTTCAATCAGTGAAATTGCTCAATCTGAACTGATAACTTTAGAGATTGGCTTGGTTGTGCTGGCCAGGCTGAATAGGCCTATGAATTTACTTTACTATATGGGATGGGACCGTCTCGATCTGCTCGCGCTTAAAGGGAGGTGGGCACTGGCGTCTAAAACTTTCCCGGAGTAGCTAAGGTCCTTTTCTTACAGGGAAAGGTATAATATAATAAGCTCGTCACGGCGTCAGGGGCGGGGCTGGTCGCGTCTTGGCTAGTCTAGTCTTGTATAGCCTTGTCTTGGTGTCCATCCTCTACTGAAGGGTTTCCCCTTATGAGGTCGTTCCCCTGTTCGCCTAAAGAAGGTGCTTCCCCTTATGGAAACTTATCCCCTAACCTAAAAGAGTAAGACGGTTCCAAGGCTCGGGAGAGTCCAGTGCCCTGGTCGCTGCTTTTTCAAAAAAATCTGCCACTTGAAGCGAAGCATACTGTTAGGTGGGACTCCCTTTCGAGTAAGCTACGGTCTCTTCTCTCCTTTTACGTATTCGTTTCGACATGGATCTGACACCGACAGATTACCTTACCGGCTTAAAGAAAGAAAGCACTACTCTACTGGTCCGCACTAGCGTCTAAAGAAATGCCAATCGGTCAATTCATACGCGGCAAGACACCTTTCGTTTACGCAATAGAAATGGATAAGCTCATAAAGCCAGCACAACTAAAGAAGGCCTTACTTCCCCTTCGAAAGTGGCTTCGTGAGTTCTTGATACTGAATACCAAGCCTCTTTCATCACTCCCTTTAAGGAATCCTTCCTTATTTTAGGCTAGTCCATCTAGGCTTGCTTCAGTCGATTTTGAGTTGGCCCTTAATGAGAAATGATAGACGAACTACTTGTAATGGTTGTTTGTGACCTATGAATGATCTAAAGATGCGTGCTAAGCTCGCTAGGTGGGGTGTGATAAGGGATCTCCTTCTCGTGTCCCTTTTGTGCTCCGGAAGTCTCCCTGTGGAGAACCATTAATTAGCAAGTAGAAAATAGGATTCTCAATGCAGGTCGGCATGGATAAGAGGAAATCTCCTCAGTGATTGACTAGAAAATCATGCTGCAAGGAGGGCTAGGGTGGGGAAGGTAGGCAATAAAGCACAGTGCGCGAGAGGAGCCCCTTCCCCTAAGCGCGCTATACTAAAAGAGCTAGATATAAGCCCTAAGCTAAAGCAAGAGCGCGCTACTCAACAAAGATTTCAAGTATAGCGCGAAGAGAGGGCGCGGGTCGAGGGAGCGGGCCCAGAACTTGCATCCGAAAGCAAGCAGTGCAATCCGGGCTGGTGCACGGTGTTCTCAGAAAGCCCCCCCTCGCCTTGATGCTCCCCAAGCCGAAATATTTCCAATATTTTCTATGAGATGGCCTACTTCAATTGCCTCTTTCCCTCTCGTCAGCCAAGAAAGCGGTGATCCGCTCTCTTTCTCTTGAAGAGCCCTCTCTTCTCGTACTCGTATTAGCCACCGACCCCGAAAGGCACAAACAACGGGAGCTGGTTTCGGAGCTTAAGTAGGAGTCGAAAGCAGCAGGCACTACCTACTTCGGCCAGTCGAGTTAGCTCGTCTCCTATATGAAATAGGCACTTGGAAAGCTAAGCCGTTCTTCCTATTCGTCCAGTGCCTGTTGACGGGCCTAGCTACTAGTTGAGCTATAAATAGTGAAAAATCCTTTCAAAACCCTACTCTTTATTAGTTAGGGCGAGCCCATTCTTTCCTCTTCTTTCCTCTGCAACTTTCCTTCTATAGCCTCCCTCCATCAACCTTCTCGAAACTCTAAGTTTTTGCCTATTTCATCACTTGAAATGACCGCTCACTGCACTGGTTGAATCTCTCTTCGGTGGCCGCTGCATCATCTTATTAATCTGGAGATAGTGGAGCTTCATCTGATACGATTTTTGAGGGGTGACTGGTTGTACATCCAGCGACTAGCAACGGAGAAGGAAGTCGCTCCAATCGGCTTGCTGAGTTATAAGAGTGGTTCGACTCAGAGTATTTCCGGCGGATCGTCCCCATCAAAGACACGGATGGCCCTACGCTCTATGCACCCAGGCCAAGACCTCAAAGCCACAGAAAGGCAAGGGCCAGGTGTTTGAGAAGAAATCGGCCCAGAAGAGTGGAGGGACGAAGCAAGGGAGCTCGTCCTATCAAAAAAATAAGTGGGTTAGGAAATCCGTGCGCACCTAGCCGTTCTCGGGTGGAGAAATTAATACATGGTGGCGCAACTGGTACCAAAAGATGGAGCCGAAGCACTGTGAGACATGAAAGGAACTTAGAATCTAAGAGTGCATCCGGCTGTCAACGGATAACTTCCCGCCTCACAATTGGATTCTCCAGGCCGTGATAATGTTTTAGAGCCTGAGTGCTAATGCACTTCATCTGAGATGCGGGCAAATGGGACCCACTCTTCGAGATGTCAAGGCGATTATTGGACTTTGCCCACCTACAGGATGTAGAAGGGTACAAGAAGGGTGGTTCTGACTATGAAATCATCCCCTCGGCCGGATACGGCTGGGGTCTCGGTCCGGCTGGACAAGTACCTGAAGGACAAGAAGAAGCCCGATCCGCCAGCTCCAGCTCCTCGCCAGAACGCTGTTGACACAAAAAAGGAAAGAGACCCGGATAAGGAAAAACTTCAGGGGCATCATTCAAAAGATGATAAGAAGAAACTAGCCGAGTGGCTCGAGCACTGGGCCTTCTGACTATTTTTGTGAAACAGGTTTGCCTTGTGCGTCTGCTCGGCCCGGATGACGCATGACTACTCAGCTTTTCTAAGCTGCACGGTTAGCTTCCGGCAAGCGAGTCTCAATCGTCCCGAGTGTGCTTTCTCACATCTATCGGGGACTGGCGGAAGTCAAAGAAAAGGTGGAGGCAACAAGCTCAGTCCCGGATAACCTACCCCACCCCTACCCCCTGCTCTGTGGGGCTCTGTTGATTGTTCAGCTGTGGGTGTATGAATACTTCCCTCGTCTCGCTCCTTCTCAAATTACTCCACGTTCCGACGGAGATGGGCACCTCAGAACTTACACCGGGTTAATTTAGTGTTGTCAGCCACGGCCGTTGACTACCTTCTGAACATTCCGGAGGATCGACCAGCCGGTCCTTCATGCCATTCATCCACCCAGTGGCTCGAATACTCAGCCAAGGATGAGGAGTCTTTAAAAGCTTATAAAAGTTTTGTCTGCACCAGAGATCTCCCGTAGGGGCTAGAGCCAAACGGGGTGGAATTCTACCCGGGCCTTACTCGTCAACTAGGCCTTTACTTTACCAGGCTGTGCCACACCCCTATATGTACGAGAGCAGCAACCGGGCCCACATGATGGTCAGAAAGTGACTCGGTCTCTCGTCTACACGCCTTACTAGATGGGGCTCTGATTCAATTGGTCGGGCTTCTTGTGCGCAGGGTCCCTCCTCAACCTTTACCGACCGTGTCTGGAGAGAGTGCAGCCACTGTGAATGGTGGGGTAACTACATCAGCAACAAGAATAAATGCCTCCTCAACAAACGGCAGGCTCACATCTGAACGATCACTCTAGAGGACCTAAGGGCACTAGAGGCAGCAGAGGCTACAGTAGGCAAAGGTGCCAAGGGGAAGGGAAAACGGGCTACCTAGGAGGCAGGAGAAAGTCAGGCTGTAGAGAAGCCACCAAGCAAACAAGAAAGGAAAGCTCCAACAGATGATGGTCCCATTCGAGTGCCCTCGGGCACCCCGTCAAAGGATAGGTATAAGGCTTTGACACCTAGAAAAAGATCTTATTTGTCTTTTGTTTCCCCTTCACCGTATGCTAACCCTTTTGTTTTCCCTTTTTCAGTCTCAGCCCTCCCCGAGCCTTTTGTTGAGCCAGTGTCGTCGGTCAGAACATATGATCAACTGACTAGCTCCGCCGTGCCACACCCGAAGGAGACTGACCATGTGCCAAAAGCTGAGGAACTGTTGACACCTGATCTGCGCAGATAGGTCTGGCCCAGTGGATGAGTGCCACATGGCGTCGATCGGCCTTCCTATAGAGCTGTCAAGCAAGATACAGAATAGGAGGCAAGTTAAAATCGAGCCGACATGATCGGCATGCGTCAGCTTAGGGTTTTTTTTATATGGATTCATACAAACCGGGGGAATCGGATGAATGACACGTGTCAGACTCGTCAACAAGGAGTGTATGATGACAGAGCAGGTTAGATCGATCCTGTACATAAGTTATGATTAAACACAGTTATGCTGCCGATCCAGGGTGGACCGATCCTAGCCTGTATGATCGTTCATTCAGAAGTATGATAGCCAAACAAGGGTGAACGGATCGGATTGGAGTCGATTTAAGGGCGGCGAAGAAGATAAGACAGAATCCTTGAATAATCGGAGAAGAGAAGACGTAACGCGAAAAGAGCAAGGGCTCCCGTAGTGGGAGCAGTCCTTATCCTTATGTAGTGCAAGCAGTAGGAGAAGCACAGATACTTAGGGAAGTGGAGTCATTGTGAAGACTAGCGTAGAGGTCCCTAACTTTGATGGAAGTTGAGGCCCCTCCGTGACGTGGTCTTAGACTGGTTAGTCGCGATGGACCAGTATTTCGAACTAGAAGAGATTACGGACCCGGAGCGGGTACGTTTCACTACCACGAAGTTGAAGAAAACGGCAGGCTTATGGTGAGCACATGTACGACAGAAGAGGGAGCAGGAGGAGAAGCGCTACGAAGAACAAAAAGTTCTTAAGTTTAAGGATTCATTTCTACCAGGTGATGTCGAAGCGGACCTATTAAAGAAGTTTAAGAATCTGAGACAAGGTTGTTTTTATTTTGAAATGGCTATGAGAGAGTACATGAAGGAGTTTAACCTATTGTCTCTACAATGTAGAGTGAAGGAGGGAGACGCAATATTCGAGCTGACTTTTTCTGAGCACGAATTGCATTTGTGTTTGCTGGACAGCGTAGAAGCAGCATACCGTATTGCTTTGAGGGTCTAAGGACCTACTGGTTGAGCCAAAAACCAGAAACCGAATGAAGGAAGCGAAGGTAAGAGTCAAAATACGCCGTGGAGAAGAGCTTACTTACTTATGAGCAAAAAGGGAGGACGAAGTCGCAGGAGATTCGGTAGAGGAGATGGAGCTGGTAAAGATGACCAGCAGAAGCCTCAACAGGGGCAGAATGCCGCACGAGATAACGAGGGACGTTAAGGAGGACGTGGTAGAGGTGATAACCGTCACGTGTGCCAAGGAGATGGCGATTGACATTGAATTCCCTCCTCTGCTTTTAATATGAATTGACTCTGCTTCGGTCACTAGCTCCGTAGGTCCCTAAGCAACTCCTCTCGTCACTAGTCACTATGCCCGAAGGTTAGCAAGCCTGTCCCCAGGTCAGCTGCGAGGTCAGCTTTCTCATCCAACGGGCAAGCTGCTTCCGCGGGTTAGGAGGCTGCCTTTAAGTGATAGGGGGGCCCTCATTTCATGTAACACAAAGGAAAGCAGTGGCCGTTCACGTTCACTCACTCAAGTTAGGGATGCAACGAAAACGCGGAACTGAAAGCATATATCCGGAATAGGAGTCAGCCGTGGAAAAGGAGAGAAGAGAGAGAGAAATAAGTTAAAATGACTACCGCCGATCGCTCGATCGGCGAAAATTGTTCAGCTGAAGAGATGGGATTGGCCATTGTGCCTTTCCAAGCCTTAGAGTCTGCTGCTCTGGATGCTCGCTGCAAGAAGGAGGTAAAGTTGATGTTCTCTTTGTCTTTTATCCTTCTTTTGTTTTCGAATTGAACCCTTTGTGGCTTTTCTCATTCTGTAGGACGATGATGACGCGGAATATTACGCTTTGGAGGCCGAGATCGCAGCGGAGATGGAGGAGGCTTCCGCCGGAGGAGGTATGTGTATGGCGGCACTCTTTAAGACTGGACGATCCTTGATTCTAATAACTGTTTCATTGCTGATCGATCGCTCTTGGACTCTTTTGCTTTGGTTAGTTTAGAAGTAAGCCTGAACTTACTTTTTAGTCTTTGCTCAGCCCGAACATTCCTACCTTGCCTCGAGCGCTAGGGAATTATCCAGTGGCCAAGCTCACTTCGCGGCAACGACATCCATCCAACGAGATGTGCTTCGGGAAATTGACCAGAGGTGATAACCGTCCGCAAACGTCTGCATGCACCCAGCTAGATTTAAGATATATGTATGGTTGAAGGGAGCTGACAGGGAGTCAACAAGGGAATATTGCACCCCCAATCTCGATCTACCACCGGTTTGGTGTCGTGGTCTTTCCACTCATCTAAGTCAGCACCATAACCCAATTTTTCTTATGGAAAAAGCTTTCCAGGTCAATAGGTTAAGCTATGATGGGTTCGTCGGGCTTTGATCCCATTCCGAAGCGTTCTGCTCATTGAGTTTTGTAATAAGGTTCCGGTCTTTGTTCGGTGAATCTCGAGGTCTTTCTGATGGCTGCGCTCAGCCTAATGTTATCTACGTTGACCCTTGTCCCGCAGCTGTGGAATTGTCTCCCTGTGCCCTTGAAAGCACTAGAGGAAAGGAGAAGCTATTAGGTGCTCCACGGGACTGCTTGATGAAGTCTTCGTCCTACATCCCAAACAAGAGGGTCAAGCTATGGCCATGCTAGCCTCACAAGTCCCTGTTCCGATCATGCCACTGCTCGAAGCTCTTCCCCGCCCATGCGGAATACCCCCGGCCGGTTCCGCCGGGTAGGACCATAACCTGGTTGAGGCTCTTATATTTCTTTCTCTATGATATTTTGAAAACTTCGACCTTAGCCTTTCCCGATGCCGATGACAGCCTCCCCGATCTCTTAGCTCCCTACTCATACTACGTAGGGAGAGTGTCAATTTTTCTAACGCCAAGGACTCGATTTCTAAAAACTGCTCTTTAAAGCCCCTCTACCGCTCCAACTGATAGAAGTTCTTGCTCGGGAATAAATATCTGTTGGAGTTCGAGTGGAAGGCACTTGCCCGGTTCAAGTACGCTAAATGCGGTATCAATACATGGCCAACCAACTTCGTAGCTCGATCTTATATCTTATACTTTTATAGGTAACGGATTTCGACTTACACAAGTCGGGAGATTCCATTCACGAAGGAAGTATTTGAAAAAGAGAATGCGAGACAGAATTGGTTAGTTGTCCAGTCCAGTTTGGTATCCGAATCTCCCGTCTGTTTTTAAGCCGTGATTCTTGCCTTACAAGAGCTGCACTAAACAAATGGAAAGGCTCTACCCGAATGCGAATGTTCATATATCATATAAAAGGAAGGGTCCGAAGGAGAAGAGAGAGCGGTGGACAGAGTGGTTTGGGCTCCCCTACTTCCCCGATTGGAGAAAAAGCAGTGCGGTTGCGCGGTTGTGTTTGATCGAGCAACGGCACGAGCAAGCGAAGGAAATGGCTGATTAACCCCAACCACCTCCTCACTAGGAACTCTCTATTCTTGAGAGAAGTTCTTTAGTGGACTTCTCCCGTTAGCTCAAACTCAATCGAAGATAAAATGGAAAGGTTTAATCTCGTCCCCCCTAATGGGTCTACTTGGACTACTTGTTTGTATTCTGAAAAGAAAGCGGAGAATAGGATTCCACTGATGCGACATCTAGAACTGGACGAGCCACGTCATTTGAATCAAGGCAGGCCCAACAGAAAAGGGAATAAGGGGCGTATTAGACTTGAGAGAGCAGATAGGCGCGTAGCCCTGGAACCAATCAACCTGCTTCGACCGATAGAGCTGAACCCAACTAAGCGCTTTGAATTACGAGTTGACGGCCAAGTTTCTTTTACTTTTAAACAAAGCAATCCTCGGATCCCGATGGCATGGTGAGTGGATAAGCAAGCTGTAACGAATCGGAATCCGCCTATCTTTATATTTATTCCGCATTCATTGATCTGGAACAAAGGTACGTGACCTACTACCTCACATATGCAATGAATCACTAATCACTGCTTATCCCCCCGTCTGGGGACCTTCTGCATTTACTAGTGGCAAGTTGGCGTGGAAGAGTTTGACAACCAGCGCTACGCTTGGCTTGGGGACCAAATAGCAGGTACAGGTAGAAGAGGTAGAGGTACAAAACGCGTGAGTCAGTGCCCGAGACCGGGAGGGGTAGGGAAAAGATTCCAAAGGATCTCGACACCTAAAAGAAAGAGCGAATCGGTCAAAGCGATCTCCCTAAGTAGCTGCCCTAAAGGGGGTTAAGTTGTCTTCCCTAAACGAGGTCAACCCACCATTGGATGGTCGTGACTGATACGGATTCGAAGCCCAACCAAAACATCTTCCCATTGAATCAAAGCTAACCCCCTAAATAAAGTACTGCTCCGGTGTCTATAAGGCTGAAAAACTTTAGTTGAAACTTTCACAATCCAAGGGTCTGCAAGAGAAGAAGCGCTTTCCCTTTAGTGACAGTAGGAATTTGTCTAAAAGGTCAATTGCCTCTCTATGGTTAAAGTTCCGAGGAGAACTCCTAGTTCCACAGTCGAAGGCCCAACATGACTCTTTGACAGTTCAGCTCAGTCCAGTATTCCTCCTCTTTGGAGACGAGTGGCTTCCACGCTCCTCCCTTTCTGGGTCTCTCGCTTTGCCTGAACCAAATTCAAGGAATGGTTGTCGTCCAGACCTCCCTTTTCTTTCCTAGACTTCTTTTCCTTTTGTTGGCGGTGCGGAGCCCGCTCATTGGGGTTCTCGCCCTCTACTGTCAAGATTCAACCTTTTGCGGAGTTTGTTGAGTACCTTTCTTGTAATCAATTACGTCAGCTCGACTTGCTAAAGCGTATGTGGCTCTGAAAGACCTTGATCTGTCTAATTCCTCAGAACGTTGCATCGGGCAGGAACCTCAGGCCTGGAATCCTCCAACTCTGAACACGCACTTCCTTTCCTCAGGCATCCGTATCCACCAAATGCATTCCTCTTTCTTAGAATTTCTAACGTCCATTTCAATATCCCCTGTATTCGTCTTATCCATTCACCTTATTTCTAATATGGCTGACCATACCCAACAATCTCAAGAGCTTGGCCCGGTTCAGATGCCCATTCCTCAACGGGCTCTCCTCTCTATGGTTAGCTAGCCCAAAAAAAGTAAACAAGGGCAAAGTGAATACTGACTTTTACTGAATACTCGCTTAAGGCCTCTACGAGTAGCGCTTTCTATTGGCTAGCCGGATTCCTAAAAGAATAGTGGTTTCCCTTCTTTCAGGGAGGACTTACTTTGATTATGTAATAGACGGCTGGCCCAACAAGGACAGTACGAAGCCTCTCAGATCGCGTTAGAACGACTTATACTCGTTCTTAAGCAATTCAATGTTACCCAGCATTTATAGAGCGAAAAAGGGCTTTCGAGTGAGCTTGGGGGATTCGATCAAGGTCAAGGATTGGTCTATGCAAATGGTAGTTGCTCAATTTTCTCCACCCATTTTATCATAATGATCTCCCGATGGATAAGATAAGGGGGATCTTCCAGAGAATATAGATCCGCTGGAGAAGAAAGATCCACTGGAAAAGAGATATTCATTAGAGAATGAAGATCGAAAAAAAGTCTTTTGGTAGGCGATTTTTCTCTTTCTCTTTCTGTATCGGAAAGTCTGTGTAGTGGATATAGTTCATATAAAGATAAAGGTTATGATAGGTCTTCCAACGGGGGGACTGCTTGTACCGCTGTCTAGACAAAGCGAGGATCCTCCGGAGAAGCCAACTCAATGAAGAGCGGAATCTGAGCGAACCAGAGCGATTACACCCAATGTCTTTTTCTAGCCTTAAGCCAAAGTAGTCAGTAGTCATTGTTCCTTAGTGCGACCAGTTGCGAGTATTGGCGTGTTGGGGGGTTGAGCCGCATTAGTAGCGCATCTTATCTTTCGGCTGTGTAAGTAAAGACGGCCCTTAGTCCTCCTACGGCAGCAAACGTAGCAGCAACTTACTATTGAGGGGCCTCACTCCCTAATTAAGCCAAAGTGCGTCAGGTTCATTTAGGTGGGCCCGACAAGGGAAACGCATCCCTTTCTTGACTTAGTTGAGGGTAGTCGTTGTTGGTTAGGTAGATGTGAGGAAAGAGCAGTGCTTTATGAAAAAGCAAGTCTAAAAGAAAAGAGAGATACTCGTCGATACGATAGGTTGATTTACGCTTACCAGTCATTATAGGCATAAAGCCTAATCTTAATTTTGAAGACAATACCAATAGAGGGGCTGGTAATTAAAAGACGAATAAGCTGGTCAAGTAGAAGAACTCCCAGAGTGTGAAGCCCCTGGGGATAGGGGATAAGACTTGGTCTGGGGCAATTGCACCGTTCTCTCCCTCCGCGCATGACTAATCGAGAACGAACTTCGCAATTAGAGTTACTCGACCTTCTCAGGCACTGCGGAATGGTCCCAGAAAGGATGAGAAAAGGGGCCGGGCTAGGACCGGCGCTTGCTGCCCGACTATCGCAACAATTGTAGCGGCCGCTAACAGGCTCAATTGCCTTCACTAAAGCAGCACTAAAACGAAGCACTATTGCCACCCCCGCACTATATCATGCACTCAAACACTTTCTCCTTTTAGTAGTTAAAGCAGAAGTAGGCCGCATGCAGTAGCAAACTTTTAGCCAGCAGCTAAGGGTTTAGCAAAATCACTCGCTTCGGATGTGCAGGGGCGGTTCCTACTTTGAGCTGACGCCTTTGGTTTTTTTATGTAAATTTCTGTTGATAGAAGGTAGGGGTAGGCATGCGGATACAGTAATCTCGATATCCTGTTCAGTTTGTGGACAGCTATGCCGAAACGAGGCATGAAGGAAGACTGCGCGATAGCAAAAAGACAGCAAAGAAAGCTCCTACCGCGCCAGAGAAGCGGGGAAGAACTTAAGGCATTGAAAGACGTGAACCGAGGGCGGGCTTAGAAGGCTTCTCCAAATCCCACGTATGAAGCTGAAGCACCCGGTTTACGAATCAATCAAAGGAGCCACAGACGCCAAACCAAACGCTGTTTCAAAAGCATCCGAATTAGCATCAGTAGACGCAGAAAGAGATCCTATCCCCTACGGCCTTTGCTATCGCTTTAAACTTCCCTACTTCCCATAGGGAAAGAAAGGGTGCCCATCTTCAAAGCTACTTTCTCAACAAGCTCTAGCTCTAGGGCTTTCTAGGTCTTCATCTTTGGAAAAAGTCCCTTATCATACGAGGCATCCAAATTCGCATTCCCATCCCCATCTGAACCCGATGAGACATCAGTCTCAGTCGAACCAAACTCTCGAACCCGTCCAGAAGTTGAGGATGAAGCTTACGATTAAATCGGTGTTCAAAAAAAGGGTTTAGCCATAAAGAAGCCGGTTAAAGAGAGTTCTAACGTGGGGCGACAAAGGGTGCCCTAAACCTAAAAGGGGGTGCCCTCCCTGAAGTCCTAGACTTCCTAGTTTCAGCTTGATAGACTAACTAATTACTTAACTGAATTGCCAGATCAACCATCAATAGTTCCTTAGGGGTTTAGGATAGGAAGAGGGCTAAGCTCAACTCAAAGATGCTAAAAAAGGGCATTCATTATAATAGCTTTCAATGCGCATTGAGCGAGCTGTTAGTTCAGGTCTTTTCTTTGTTGTATGAGATCTCTCGTTCCCCGTAAGAGATGAAGGCTCCTGAGCTCTCTTTTCAGGATGGAACCTTTGTTCAGGACCACAGGACGGGCTAGGGTCCCGTTGAATTATACCTGGTAAATCCCGCCACAGAGGTAGTTTTCTACCTCTCGAACACATACATGCCAAGCTCCTTTTCATTAAGATTTTAGGACTCCTAGTTACAAGTATTGAAGTGGAAGGGATCGAGATTTCGTTCTTTCAACAGTGCCAGCGGGTAGACTGTAGACTCCTCGGCCTTTATAACTAGTTGAGCACTGACTCCTATTCCACTACTATAACTTCTTCAATCTCACATCGATAAGAAGAAGGATGTTTTCTAGCAACCCAGGAATGAAGTGAAAATCGATAGAGCGGAAACCGAGGCTACCATCCACAGCGGGAATACCCGAGGCTACGTAAGTAGCTAAGCTAATATCCGGAAGTGAGCTTAAGGTAATTCAATTCTCACTTTCAATAGGAGATGGATCTATGAAATAAGAAAGAGTAGCGCCCCAGTTGAAGTAAGTAGCGAACCAGGAAAGAGATAGTCGCCCGAAGGAAGGCTTTTGCAATCATTCAGTCAGAATAGGGGGGGCCCCGAATCTTATCAAAGCGAGGTCTCGATCGAGTCTCGTAGGAAGGCCCAATCTCCGTAGTCAGGTAATTGAGAGTTTTGTCTTGGAGGAAGGCTCAATCTCCGCGGATTCTCAAAGTGGTGGGCTAGCGACTATAATATAAAGTAATCCAATTCAATCCAGTGAACCGATTCCATCCATTCCAGAAGCAGAATCTTATGCGAGGCCTAGGTCAAGGCAGTAAGCTTCAGTGTTCGAGTGGTGAAAGCGGAAGGGGTAAGATACGGTGAATCAAATACCAACGTGGCTCACCCGGACAGTCCTCAATCATAGGAGCCTGTAGGAATCGATTGAAGACTGAGCCAGTAGTAGCAAAGCAGTTGTTAGCTGTCCGTAGTGACAGTGACCCTTGTTAGCTGTTGACAGCTCGGCGGCCGTAGCTAGTAGCTATTTCATCCGTCTCATATGTGAATTTAATTTCCGGGTCAAGGGATAATCAAACAAATAGGATAGGATATTGCTCGCCACTTCAGCTTCGTTCAGTGGGCATCCTCCGCTGAAGGCACAGGGAGTATTAAATACTTCTTGAATCACGAGAAATAGATGAGAAAACGAAATGAAAATAGAACTCAAATAGGGCAGGTGAAGGAAAACAGAAAGTATATCTTAGGCGGGGACTCCCAGATAAAGTAGTAGTTAATACAACCGGAGATACATTCAAACGATAACTAACAGACAGGCAGCTCAGACTTGCAGCCCAGACTACGCCCAAGAAATCAATGCTCGGGGCTGCCAGCAAAACCTATAAGGTAGTGGACGGGGGAAATGAAGAATGGAGGGTTTTTCTCGACCAAAGTGAGTTTACCTATGGCCCTACGGAAGTCGCTTTCTCGCAGGATCTATGCAATAAAATAGTAAGTTGCTCGGGTTGCTTTTAGGCCGTTTTCCAGCGGAAGGAAAGAAAATATTCCATTTCTACTAAAGTAAAGGCTCACGGTTCGAGTTTGAAAGAAAAGAAGTTCCAATTCGACGGTCGGTGAGCCCGTATCCGTTGTAGTAGGCCCAAAGCAGTCAAGACATCGAGTAGCCCCGGATAGAGTTGAGGATTTAGGAAAGAATCGTGATAGCTTAGGGAAGCCCAGAGAGATCGAGGCTAGGATCAAGAATCAAATCAGATAGATCCGAGCGCGAATGCAACATTAGGAAAGAGGACCGTAAGGAACCCCAACAGAAACAGGAATTCCAATAAATACAATCTTTTAATTTTAAAAGTTCTTTGATGTTCAGAATCAGAATCAGAATCAATGCAGGGCGCTAGAAAGAGTAAAGACAAGCTTACCTATATATATAAGGAAGGCAGGGTGGGCAGTTAATGGGATAGGCAGTGAACCTAGGCAAGGGAATGAAAAGACCTATTCATCACAGGCCGAAAGCGAAGTCGAAGAGTGATTGGTACAGTTCACTAAATTGATTTGATAAGGACAGGACTCGAGCTAATAAAGGCATTTGTGAACGGGTGGATAGACAGAATCAAATGCCCTTGAAGCAGGGTGATACGACGTATCTCAGTGAAAGGTAGAATGTAATATCTCTTCTTTGGGTTGAGCTAGGATCCACCCCATCCATTTCTTTCCTGGAAGCTCCAGTAGCCCGCCCGCGGGAGAATTCGTTTGAATCACTTTGTCTTTTCTCCTTTGTCTTTGCGCGGTGAAACTCTTCTTTACATCTTCTTCCTTGTCCTCCGTCTTCCACTTATCAACTCCCATCCTCGAGGGAAATGAAATATGAAAGATCGTATAGGCCAAGCGGGAATCCCTAATATGAATTGGAGTTTGCTGAAGCTTCGTCCAGTCCCGAGCGGGGAAGATCGATTCATTCCTTTGTTCAGGGAAGATCCATTCCTAGGATTAGAAAGCACCAGTCTAGTGGGAAGGGAATGGTCTAGTCAGCCACTTCTTAGTTTAGTGGGCATCCCCCGCTTTCAAGCTGAAGGAATTCAGCCGGTGAGAAAAAGGGAGCTTGAAGCAAAGCGGTTGAAAGCGGAATCAAATACCAACGTTGCTCACTAGTCAAGACGAATATCTAGTGAACGAAGGCACTGAAGCTTGAAAGCTGGCAGGCGCAGAAAGCTCCGTCGAAGGAGAAAGAGAGCAGAGCGGTGAAACAACGTAGTTGGGTTCCGTCGTTCAGTCGAAGGTGAAGAGAATACAGAGAAATTCGAGATGAAGCATGAACAAGTAAACTTCCCTTCGTTCAGTGCCTTAGGTCAAAGAAATGCTTTAGGGAAAGCTGAAGCGAAGGAGAAGGGGCGTAGCGGAATTCTAGTTCAAATAGAACTATAGCAGCTCACGAACCAGTCAAGAACTCACCCTCACCACTCAATTTGGAAGAAAAGAAGAAGGTCTGTCCAGCTGCTTCGGCTCATTACCCACGAAGTAGTTCCCCCTTTAGTCTCTCACCTGTTAAGTTCTATGAATAGGGAAGATGCGCTACTCAAGAGGGAATGACTGCTGCTCCCCTTTCAGACAGTCGGGGAAGGCCAAGAGAGTAGAAGTCTAGAACCGTCACTCATTAAGCATTGGGCAGTTGGAGATGTAGTAGGGCTCATCGGTCTTCATTCGATAGGCCATGCATCGGGCGGATTGGGTCGAACTTCCATTCTCTTGGGCCTGGGTTCCTCGAAGGCTTCTTATCGTTCCGCTTCTCCTACTGGTCTGGTGGTTGAGATGCCAAGGCCCGCTGGTGAAGGGAATTCATTTGCTGTTGTGGAGTCAAGAGGTCGCTGTTGATGCTGCGAGCTTCCATCGGTGCTGGAGGAACAGAAAGACCTGGTTTTGGTTCACTCGTTCTTGGCGCTAGGGCTTGGTCTTATTTCCACTTCTTTGGCACCCTTACCCATTGGTTCCGCTTCACCGGCAGTTGCCTGCTAATGGAGACGGCCGGCCCGGGTTGGGTGGGAATAAGAAAAGCACTGGAACAAGAGAGAAGCAAAGTCCCTTCCAGTTTGATAAATATCCACAGTCCCTAGATTCATTAGTGAAGAGCCCCCTTCTTGCTTGTGCTTCCCGGGTCTATGTTTGTTTAAGTTAAGGTCTGCTCTTCCTCTGTCCATTGGGTATGCGTGCTTTGTTCTCCCATATGCTGTGCTCAAGTTCATCCTTTCCTTTCATTTCATTCAGGGAAGTCTCGCTGTGCCAACCTTGATTTAGCAGAGCAATCAGTGAGACTAGGTGGGGAAACAACCACTTCTCCCTGAACCAGCCAAGTACTTGGAATCCAGCTCATTAGTAAAAAGATAGCTCCGTGCATCAATATGTAACTGGGGCATCAAAGCAATCAAATCTCTATCAATTGGTGCAGCAATTCTGTATTTTAGTCTAATAGGCTACCTAATAAAATAGCTTTGAAACTTGCTCTATCTGCTGCTGGATGTGAACTGGCACTGGATCACGATCAGCTGGTGCTGCTTGCTTGACTTCCTTTCCTGCCTTTGCCCTTCCCTTGCTTTAGCTGCCGCCTTAGCCTCTTCCTTTGCCTTTGTCTCTTACCATGCCATGCCTAGGTGCTTCTTCGACTGGTGCCGGTACTAGAATCTAAGGGTATGGGTACTTGACTCGCTCACACCGTTGGACTTGAGCACTGACCCCTATTCTATTTTCTCCCCGCCTTACGCCTTTTGTTCGGAGCGTGGTCTTTGTGATCTCCCTTCCCTCGTTGGTTCCCTACCACGACCCTATCCGTATAAGGAGTATTCTCGCGTATTCGAGCTCACGCTACTTCCCCTTCCCCACTGGTAGCCACACTTCGGTAGAGCCTATATGCCGCCTTATGGTTGGTATCTTCAATTTAGATGCCCTGGTGGTGAAATGGTTTCGTACTCACCTCCTTCTCATTATCACTGGCTACACCCTATGGTTATATCGGTGTACACTGATGCGAGGCCAAGATCTCAGACTCAGAGGGGACTTGACTTTTAACTAACCACAAAAGAAATGCGAGCTGAAAAGCAGCTTACCTGTCGATATTAACATCCGACCCTTCCTTAGTCCATGCAGCGGTAGCGAGCACTCTGGCATTGGCAACTTGTCATGAAAGCCCCGAACCCAGCTAGCTATCATGGAAGGGGAAGGAAGTGCTTGCCGTAAGCTGCTACCAAGCCTAATATTATTATTATTATACATAAAGGGGCTTATCAGCTTCAGTTGAAGTCTCAATCGGAAGTGTTTGGATTGGAACGGAGACGCGTACCACAGGCTAATCGACAGAGGCTACATGAGTGAAAGAAAAAGGTAAGGGGGCAAGGACCGAGTAGAACCCACGTAGCGCCCATCTTTTCTACAGAAGAATGCGCGTTGAGATACCTCTGTAATGTCAAATATGAGTTGGGAGAGATCTTTCAAGGCCCCCCTCGTGATGGAAGAAGGGCAGCGCTTGACTCAATGAGATGGGGCATTGGTTCTCTACCCGGGCTTCTGGGCCCCTTATCTCACCTGTCAGTACAGATACCTGAGGAATGTGCTAACCCTGTAGGGTTATAACAAGATAGGACAGAACCCATTAAATCTATCTGGCTGCTAGGGAAGAGCGTAACGTCTACTAGTTTCTTGTAGTTTCTCTTTCTTGCTCCTGTAGGGTGGTCGAAGATTACTGGAAAGTAAACAAGGGGAGCGACTTGAATTGGAGCTTGAAGCCCGCAGTAGTACCCTTTGCGGGAGTAGGATTGTCTGTCCAGATTGTCTTTCGAGCGTAACCAATCCTCGTGGATGTCAACCCGTTTTGTCCAATCGATTCTTATTCTTTGTTGTTGCCCCCTTAAGGTCTAAGTTAGTCTGCTTATTCTCAATATTAAATATTAAATGGGGCAGTCAGAAGGCGAAAGCAAAATAAGAACTTGGGGAGCGTGAAAGCTACTTAGTTAAGGGATCACCCTTTTAAAGCAGCTCTAGAAGAAGGAAGACTCCTCCTGCTGTTGTTTTAGTTTTAACGGTATCTTTCTCTTAGGAGCGGCAAAAGCAATAAATATCTTAATTGAAAAGCTAACTACTAAAGATTCTCCTTATTTTCCCCTAAGATAAGGTAAAGGTAGGTTAAGGGGTAGGAACAACGTGCTGCTTGTAGCGTAGGCTAATCGATCAACTATCCTCCGCTACTGGAGGACTGCCCCTAACTTTACAGGACCTTTGCTTCCCCCAAGCTGCACTACGTAGCCTTTTTGTTTGGACATCAAGTCGAGCCATAGTTCTACTCTCACGCGATCTTTTTCCACCCATTAATTAAGAAAAAACCCGAGGTACACTAGAAAAGAAAGAGGAGGCGGACTTATGCGTGCGAGTCCACAAACAAAGGATTGTGTAAGAGACTAGTCGGCTGGCTATTGTTCCTAGAGTAGTGTGCCCTACTAATATAGTAAGAGAAGCGGGTGCTCTTCCCTCACTAGGGTTCTACTGACCGAGGGCGAGTAGCTTCCCGTCCTTGCTTGTCTCTTAGTTTGCTAAAGTAAAGGTTCTGTTCTTTTGCTCTCCGTTTCGTCGAGTGTGATAAAGTGAGGAAAGCCGAGGAAAGAAGAAAAGCCTTCCCTCGATCGGCGGGTTCGCGCTTTGGCGAGCGAACGAATAAAGCGCATTTCGAGCTAAATTCCCGTTCTGGTGGAACTCTCTCAACCTAAAACCTAAAAGAGACTTGGTTGGTGCAAATTGAGTTGTCCCCATTGAAAGGCAAGATCCCAAAAATCTTATTTAGGGCTCGAGCCTCTATCGAAGGGGTCTTGGAACTGACTCAGGCCATAGACTAGAAGTCTGGTCTCCGATAAGGCTTCTGCTCCCGCTTTGCCTCGGCCCTCTTCTTCCTTGGTTCAAACGAAAGATTTAAGGATGCGGGTATACTTTTCCCAGTTTTTTTCTTTATTATCGATTTCCAAGCCCCAAGGTTAAGGAAAGGAAGTACATCTCGTATATATATATATATGTATATAATGGGACCGAAGTATGCATAAGAAAGTCGTTTTGAAGCCATCTTTTTTTCCAATTGCCAATTTATCTCCATTCTGAATATAGATTCAGCCCTGGACCGAAAGTGGAACCCCAAGTTCCAACAGCTTAAACACCCACCATAGACTGGCTGTGCCACTGTAGATGCATCAGTCGACTCAAAAAAACCTGTATCTGACTTAAAGAATAGGAACAACAACTATATAGTCCCCATCGTCAGTATACTTAAACAAAAGGGCCAATCTTCCATGAAGAGGCTACTCCCACCAGATGAGCATGGAAGGAATATGAGGGCGGCTTGACTCTAGATCGAATGCGACTGGAGATTTCTATTTCCCAGCTCTAAAGGGATTTTCCTCAACAAAGGGTTTCAATCAACAAGAAAGTCATGAAAGAGAGAAGATGGGACTATTAGCTAGCGGAAGAAGGATTTTGCTCTAGAACCGGCTAGGAATCCCGAGCCCGAGAAAGGAGAATGTGAAAAGCGAGAAGATGGTCTTTTCGGATAAGGCCACTCTTCTGTTAGAGCTCTTTAGTCCCATCCCTATCCACTCCCCTTAAAAGGGAGCGAGTGACTCTCGTCTCGGTGTTCTCGAAAGGGAATTGACCGGCGGGTGCGAAGGTTTAGGCGAGAGCTTGGGATGGAGAAGGATAATTCTCAACAGAAGAACCTGCTAATCAAGCTCGTGAAGGCTATCGATCTGTTATTTCGAACCGAGAAGCGCAAGTACACGTATCTGACTAAAGAGGGACTGGCACTGATTCAAAAGAGGCTCCTAAAGGTCAGACCTCTGACTCGGCGAGACATCCTAGTTATGAGAGCCATTGATATTCTTTTGCAGTCTATCTTTGAGCGCATCTTTCTCACCGTTAGCCATGGCTATCGTCCTAGTCGGAGCGTGGAGACATTCATTGCTCATGTAGAACGGTGGGGTTCGGTAATATGAACTTGGAGAGATCGGATGGAAGATGATACTGGGAGACCCTCCAAAGTAAGCAGGAAGGGATCAAAGGGGCAAGGGAAGGGCGATAGATTAATGATCTTTTCTGCATTCAGTTAGGGGATATTAGCGGATGGGTCAGCTGACCAAACACTTTGTTATCACTTCTCTTTGATATAGGTCGCGAGACTCCGAACTGTTGAAATTTAAATGAACTTGACTTATCCGACTGTATTCTTTGAGAGCTCTCTTTGCCAAAGCGGAGTCCTCCATCTAGTAGCTTCTACCAAAGACTTTTGTAGGAAATCGACACTCTCTGGTAGTTCACTAAGACAATGCTTCCTGTTGTGCTTCTACCAATTTGATGCTTTTTTTTTATTGTAGGGAATCAGTACTCTAGTAGCTCTGCTGGATCCGGATCCTATCTCAGATGAATCAGCGAAAGATATTGCGTAAGGTAGAGCTTTAGTCACTCGAAAAGCGAAAAAGTTCGTTTTCCTTTCTAGCTGTTTCGATTCCTTGGAGTTGAATGGTGAGCTTGCTGGTGTAAGTGAAATACATGGGATTGGTCGACTTATTACTTCCCCCTTCTCTTTGGGATGCTGCTTCCTGTAAGCAAGGAGTGTATCAATTGGTTGATTAAGTAGTCTGGTAAGTCTCTGTTATTTTTCAATATGGATCTCGGTTACAGCTCTGATCGGAGATCAGGAGTTTTTAAGAGATGAACAACCAGTACAGACGAAATTCTAAGCCAAATATGACCTGACCACTTTATTATGGGAGGGGGGAAAAGATTGACAGTATACTATAACTATAGGGGCAAGCATAGGAAAGTAGTCCTCTTCATACTATTATGTATAGGAGTCTCATGGACTGAAACTGCCTCTGGATTGACATGCAAGGAAAGAGGTAATATCCTATGTAATAAAAGAACTTGCTCGAAGACTTATGGAACTGCATATTCGTTTTTAAGGGTATTATAAGAGTAAGAGTGGTATTGTGTAGTGGGTGCTCTTTGGGTAAGTCAACAAGGGGGAAGCTCTCGTCCTTTGAGAAATGTCTTCTCGAGGGCCAATAGATAATAGAAGAAAGCCGGGGTCAAAACACGTTTTGGGACCGGGCCTGCATCTATTCTGTTCAACAGGCAGTCAGCGGGCGAGTACAAGAACCCTATCCCCTTCCCAAGCGGTGAAAAGGAGAAACATAATGAAAAGAGTTTGGTTCACTCGCTAATGATCTTCCTTTTTGCACTCAGTTCGGCAAGGCCATGCTGGTCTGTTCAAAAGATCGATTCCACGACCACGTGCTAAGCGCATCAAGTCATTTGATCACGGGTGTTGCAAGAGGGCCTTTCCCCCTGTTCAAACCTTACTGCCTTATATGATATTCCAAAAGAGTTCGGTTGGGTAAAGAATATTGATTAGGAGGACACGGGGTGAGCAGCATAGCGCAATACAGGCTAAACGACTCGGCCAGGTCCAGGTACCATTCCTTTCATGAATCCCGGTTATTCCGACCATATGAACCATCCAGAACCCATTCCGAGGGATCTTTCCCTTGACCCCTGGGCCGAGACCCTGTCCTTCCCCCACTATGGATCGATAAGTAGGGGCCTATTACCCCATTATATATATATATTAATCAAATTGATAATCCGTCCTACCTCCTTCCTTAGAAAGATTTGGCATTGGCCCCCAGAGCAAAGACTGTCTTTCCCATCTGCAGCTCGCACATCAATTGTAAGCCTGACATTCGTTCAATCACACTTTCGAAAGCATCATTAAAAACATAGCACCCGGCTGTCCTACATTATAATTTGCTATCCGCTCTTCCATGTCCTCTATCTGTCTATACTCCCCCGCCGATCCCTGGCTTGCTAGCTCGGAAGGGTCTCCTATAGCACTCTTCGGGAACTGAAAGGAAGTAATAGTTCTCTCATCTCACAGAAGGGTAAAAGACTTTCTGGAAGGGTTACCACCCCTTCTCTTTATCTGAGAAAGAAATGTGTAGCTGGGAGATAGCGTAGAGGCAAGATAGGAGGAAAGGAGACTACTTCAGACTTGGTGGGTTCTACTTATTAATATGGTCTTATGCTGCCCACTTCGGAAGACCCCGGCAGGGGAAGGAAGGCTATTATTGCTTAGTAGAGCTTGGGGGTCGGCTGCTCCTCGATAGCCGCCTTAGCCACTTCTGGTCAAAAGTATGTCGTGAATGATTTGATTCTTCCTGGAACGGCTTATGGACATACCTTTCTCGGAACCCTTCCCTGCGCGGGTTCTCCCGCACACCTAGAGATGAGAAAAACCCTGATCCGAGAGGTGATATTGGTGGTTTGTATACTCTATAACCACGACCTAGCGATTAGTAGGAGAGAAATCCGTATATATAAACAGTAAAGCTCTGGGTTCAAGCTTAGGCAGTAAGAATCTTGTTCAACACAACGAACAGCACTGGGATGTGACAGATCGCTCGGAGGAGACTGAGCTTGGATGAATAGTCAGCCAGAACGATTTAGTTGGATCCGGCCCCGGCCCCACAGCCCTACCTGATAGCCACCCCGCCACTATCAAGTGTCCTGCACACGAAAGAAAGAAGATGACTACACCACCGACGGAGGAAGGTCAAAGTAGAGAAGGGAGGCATTGATTGCCAAGAGCCAAACTCGTTTATTACAGCCGATCGAGGGTATTGGTATTACAGCTCGGGTACAGCCAATCGAGGGGCTTGAATGACATATGGTACGGGCAAGACATCCAACTGGGCAGGTCTTCTATTCCGGGAGCATCTAAAGCCTCGTTTTCTTCCATTCCCTCTTTGACTCTTTGTGGGTATAGCAGGACTTGAACCTGCGACCATTAGGTTAAAAGCCCAATGCTCTACCAACTGAGCTATATACCCCAAAAAAGCTGTAGTGTAGTAGTCAATGTGGTTTGATATTGACCTGGAAAATGGAGATGGACCTGGATAATTGCACCTGTCTCTTTCTTCTCCTAAGATATTCTTGAGAGTCAATAAAGGATGCATTTCATGGGGTAGGTGTACCACTTTCAGAATCTGTAGCTTTCGGTTCTGTTCCGATGGTGTGAGAAGAGTCAAAGAAGCTAAGCGCGAACAGAAGCATCCATGGGTGAGAACTGGAACTGAGACTGATAGGACGAATACATGACCAGAGAATGAGCTGGGAGGCGTGACTACCGTGCTCTTATGCTGAAAAGTACTTCTTATCCGCTCTAAATGCGAGAATTGCAATGCAAGCGGCGAAACTACTCAATGGGGCAGCAAGCTTCTGCTCCTCGAATCTTGTGTTCGGTTGCTAACCACCAACGCCACCTGGTAATCATGATTTTTTAAACATGTCCACTGAAGGACGATTTCTCGGGCCTTGGCTTGGTGACCTCTTTTGAAATCCTATCGATCACATGCAGAGCGGAGCTGGTCGTACCGTATGGGGGAAGATGAGACCACAGAATAAGCTTGGTCCCCCTCTTCCACCGGAAGCGGCACATTAGAGGCGGGTGGTTGACTATCATGACAACCAGAGCTCGCTCTCCGCAGGGGCATCAAAGAAGATTTCAAAACACACGGCTGACGTACACCTCGAGACGAGAGCTCGCTAGGGATTGTAAACTTGGGTGGGTAGAGAAGGCGATCGACTGAGAACGCGGAGGAGTCAGTCCCAGTGGAAGAAGTTGGTGTCAAAGAAGCTAAGGAAAGGTTCGGGGTAGTTGTACGACTCCGCTCTCTCTGATAGTTAAAGAGATTCTTTCGGAACCAGGGAAGCAAGTCAAGTAGTGAAGGCTAGCTTCAAAGCTACCAGCTTCTCGTTCTTAATGAGTGCAACCAGTCTCAGGGCTAGTGAAGGTTGCAGAAGACATTCCGGCAACAAGAACAAGGTGAATTTCGCTTGCACTTCAAACATATACATCAGATTATGAGTCTGCTTCCAGCTAAATGAGGCAGGATAGGATTGTGTAACGACCCGCTAAACAAAAGAGGTTTTGGCCACTAGTCTGAATTTACCGATCGATTAGAGTGAGAATAACTGTTATTCAATCAACCTGGTGCGGTGATCAAGTGTTCAATGCTTTTGATCTAATCGTTTGATTGGGTTCATCGTTTTAACTAACACAAAACTAAGAAAGGGAAGGAAAAGGCTGACTACTCTGAAGCAGCCTGCGGACCGGGCACAAGACTATTTTGACATTTGGAAATTGAGAGTTGATAGCACTCTTTCAAAGCCTATGGGCAAACCCAACCCAAGGAGTGCAGAGCCCCCCCATCCAGCTCCAACGACGGAGATAGATTCTACAGTTAGGTGCTTGTTGATTAAGTGAGATCGACAGTCCGGGCTAGATCGCGTTACAGTAGTTGGGCAAGACCCAGTGACAGTGTCAGTTGTTTTCTCCGCTGAGCCAAATTACAGTCCCAGTGGAAGTTGGTTGTCCCGTGCAAGCCAGCTATTGTTGCAACAAGGCGATCGAATCCAGTATGCCAACCAAAGGTTTTGCAACTCTTCCAGTTATAGGAACTAAAGGAGGTACGCTGCTGGTACAGGAGAGCTCAGTATGGTTGTCCCCAACTCTTGTTTAAGAAGTTGGTTGGTCCAGTTGTTACGCTTTCTCGTTCATTAAGAACTGCTTTTCCTAGTTCGGAAGGTGTAGCCTATATCGTTGGTGAGGCCGAGCTACAAGTGGTGTCATATTCCTGTACTGCCCTCAAACTTCAAATAAGCCGGCATCTTTTCCCACCCGGGTTCAATTCCCGTCGCCCATCATCTCATTTGAGTGTCGAATCTACACATATGAGAGGGAGAAAGCAGGAGTCTGAAGCCCTAAAAAAAGAGGGGGATGGCTTCATCGGGTTATCCCAAGAGCACTTTATCCATGATCCCAGGTTAGAGCACTCTGTTCAAGTACCTCCTCCTCTACTCGAGCCTCGGCAGAGGGTTTTTGATCGTATTCGTATTATAACGAATTAATTGAATTAGAAATTATATAGGACTCTTTCATATTGAACCGGTGGTGAAAATGTCCGGTGCTGGAAAAGATTGTACTCTTCCCTACTGAGACAAGAGACAGTCTTCAACAGATCCTCCTTTCCTTGAATCAACTAGTAGATCACCATTTCTTAAGGTTTCGTACGACTACTCAAGTGATACGTGAATTGCTCAGAAAAAGTGTAGCTAACCGGAAGGAAATCGTGAAAGAGTTCGGTTCTCTAGACCCATCTGCCACCCTGGGGAAGGGGCGAAAGCGGTGTTTAGTTGAACCGCTTCAGAAAAAAAAGAGGTTGTTGGAAAAGAGTGGAACGAAAGCAGACAGGTGAAGACCAAAAGAGACAGGCTTTTGACTAAACACTACCCGGAACGAAGCCCAATGATTCGAGTCGGTCAGTCGAACAAACAAAGACTCTAGTTCGCGATCAAGTCGTTCGCTTCTATAGCGGTTCGTTAATATCCATCTCTAAAGTTGTTCAATTGATCCATCAAGGATAGAAGAGAACAGGGGTCTAAGTAGGGGCATCGTCGAATGGGATGGCTTTTCTGGATGTCCAAGAAATGAGGCCTCCAACTCTATGTTCTAGTCTTCATGCCCTCGATCCGACGGTCCTCATTCTCCCACTTGGCAAGCTGCTACTGTGAACAACAAAATCAAGGATGCTTCCAGAAACCGTGACGGTTCTTCCTAGGAATCTTCCTTCTTTCTGTCCCATTGAGAGGATGATCCCTGGCCATCGCCAGTGGGGTTAGATCTCGTCAAAGCAGTAGCATGGGAACAGGTCTCCCTCCGTCTCGTGGGACGGGCGCCTTAAAAGAGGGAGACCATGGAATATAAGCGAAGCCACTCGCACTTATTGAATATCACGTCAAGGGAATAACGTAGAATATGGAATATAGTATTCTATATAGGTGATTGCTGTGCAGTCTTAGATCGGAAAGGTGACAACATCTAGTTCCGAGGTTGGCCTAACCTAACTTGATGACACGCTTATAGAGTTTTCCGACCTGCGTAAAACAACGTCTTTCTTGCTCGGTGATCAGTCAATGAAGTAATTCTGGATCCCCGACTCGTAAAAATCTCTTTATTTTATATAAAAAAAAGAGAAAGAGACGGCCCTTGATCTGGGCGGGATCTATCGGCAGCGGCATTCCCCTAAACAAAAAGAGTTCTTTGCTATATATATAAAGAAACTTCCTGTATTTTTGTTCTTTTTGTTTAGGCTTTCTTTCTCTTCTCTTTCATGATCTTTTTCCAAGCCTGGAGAGATTTTCCACACCTTTCTTTTGTCGCAGACCAGGAGCTCCAACGACTTATTCCAGAAGTCCTTCGGACGGACATCCAACTTCTTCTCCACGGGTATTTGACCAGCTTGCTTGGGCCAGAGGATGCCTTATGGGCACACTTGGAAGGAGCTGGCCCAAGAGATTCACGGAGGCTCTGACGACAAGGAATTCCTTCTTTCCATTATATCTGAAAGAAATAAGAAGGGTTTTCAATAATTGCCATCAATCAAGCATGAGCTGGAACGCTATTAAGCCATAGGCACAGATACATCATAAGCAAAGGTCTAACATCTATACCGCCGTTGCATTGGATTTGAGAGCATATGTAGATACTGCTGATGTAGGATACCTTTTCATTTCTTCGAAGATCTTGTCAAAAGTTTAAAAAAATAAAGCGAAAGGAGCCCTCTTCCCACTCTCCCTTCCCCTTGAAGTTAGTAAAAGAACTGAGTCAGTAAACTACTTACCTCCGCGTGCTGGTGAAACCATTCCATAAAGGAAGTGACTGGGCTAATGCAAAAAGAGGAGAAAGCTCTTGATTGGTGGTTGGAACTGCGGGGCAATGGGGTGAAGGGTTTATTATAAGAGTTCGAGCTACGCCTATGAAGTTTTTGTTTAGTTCATAGCTCTGTTTTGTTCTCAAGGTAAGCGCTTGCTTAGGAGAGGAAGGTCAATAGAAATTGTGTAATGTGAGCATGCAAAGCTCAATTCATTGGTCCGGTAAAAGGCTTTTTTCAAAGAAAGGGTCTGTAGGATGCAAAGCAAGTACTCTACTAAGAAGTTAGCTAAACGCCCTCGAGTACTACAAGGACTACTACCAGTAAGTTAGTTTACCTCAGGATTCAAGTAAGAAGAAGTTTAGGAGTTGGCTTACCGGAGAGGAAGAGGGCCAATAAGGAGCGGAGCGTAGTGGAATAGGGAGTATGAAAGACTTCAACTAGTTGGAGTAGCTCGCTTGTAGGGATCCACTTCCAGAGTCAGTCGCTCACTTGAGGAAGCAACCTAGGCAGTAGTAAAGCGACGAAGCCGATCTGTACTTGTATTTGCTCTATTCTAGTTGAGTGAAGAGTTCATTCCGGCATAACTCGGAGCAAGGTGCAAGGATTTTGGTTAACTAGCTAATTTGATAAGTAGAGGGCTTCTTCTTTCGCCGCTTCCGCTGCTTGGTGTTCCGAGGAGTTCCGGGCTAAGTACGAAGCTCGTACTTCCCTCTTTGGAAAGGCCTTCCTTTCACCAGGGCAATAAAGCGCCTCGCTTGCTTATGAATATTATGTTGGATTTCCCATTGACACTAAAGCCTCTCACCAGCAGCTTCCTCAACCTCGTTCGTTCTCGTTCTCGGGCCTGTCTTGCCTTCCGGGCTCTTTCTTTGCCTTGGCCCCAGCCCAGTTGTTTAAGCGTTGGTCCTGTGGTCCCTCCCTCTCTATAAGCATAAGCGCGATAGCTAGGCTCATCATTGAGAAGGCAAAGGTGGTATGAGATTCAGCAAAAGCAGCTTTAGAAGGGGTCAATAAATCCCGTTCTCAATTGTTCTAAGAGAGCGGCATCCCCATCTCTGGCTTAAGTCGTCTTCGGAATCATACTAAGCAGTGTCGACTCTCGTATTATACTGACTCTCTCTCGTATTCTACTCTGACTCTCAGCTGAGGCTAAGAAAGCCAAGGAGTGAGCTCTTTTTTGGTTCCATTAGGAGGGTGATGAAAACAATTAAAGAGTTATTAACAATAAGATTCTAAATTCCCAATCTTCTGAAACAAACACTTGTTATTTGTATAAATAAGTTTCAGGCTCCAACAGAGTGAGTTGCTGCTCGCATCGTTCTGAAAGTTAACGATTGCACGGCGTGGGTATATTATGGAGTGCTCTATGCCGCCACCCTATCGAATCTATGTTCCCATGTCTGAGACACTTCGAAAAGAAGAAAGCAATGATTCCCTTTTGGCATCCACCATAAGAATAACCCCCTCACTTGATGAGATATAACCCGACGACCTCGTAGTTCCTAAGAGAAAACGACCTCTACTTACTTGCTTGTTGCTTGTTGCTTGCCCCTTCCTTACTGTATTTGTAGTTGAGTAAGGACTTTAAGCTTCTAGTTTTCACTAGTATGCGAAATCTATGGTTGATAGGGCTCTTACCTCCTCAATTTTTATAAAAGAATCCTACCTGAAGGATCGATCTTCCTCCCCTAGGGTCACTCTAAATGCACTGGTTCCAGTTACCTCCTGCCTTTTCCTCTACTAGATTTTCGGTTCCGTTCCGTCAGGTGCTTTAATAGCTCGATCTGGAACCAACCTATGGTACTGTCTATGCCCTAAATGCTATTAGGTTAACAACCGGCTATGGAGCTTGTTATTTTCCTGCCCATGCTCTCTCTGCTGACTCTGCTGTGGGCGTCCCCTCCGAGGGTCTATCTGCTACTTAGTCAACAGGCTCTGGTCCCGGATCAACAAGGTCATCTACTGGAACTGCGCCTAGATATGCGTACAAAGGAATGCTGGCACTGGAAAGGAATTGGACTATATGATGGTGGGACAGGCTGTAAATCAGATTAGAGGTTCGGCGGGTAGAGGAGATAACTATGAAGAATAAAAGGCAACGGAACGGAAGAAGAGAGAAGGATATAACAAAAGCAGTCTACTCATGTACTAATGGCAAGGTCCGGGATGCAGAGATTCGTCTGTTTGCTATAGAAAGATGAAAGATCTCAAGCCAAGATCAGCTGCTAGCTGGACTGAGTAAGCGCAATGATCAGACAGAAGAAAGTGGGCTTGTCAGCATGGTAATTCCCCTCTTCAGGCAGGAAAGAGGGTGACGGTATGAATTAAGCAATGAAGTCAACATGTGAATCAAAGAGTCAGAGTTCACAACCTACTTGAAACCGGTCTTTAGACAGTGAAATCGGGACAAGCAAGTTCAGTGAACCGAGGGGCAGAACAGATAGGTATTATTGGTTGGCATGGCTTGAAGGCTAGATCTAGTATGAAGCTAAGAAGGAGCTGTGATAGGAAGGAATTCTTTCTTGTCTGCTATCCCTTCTTTTCTTCCTTACTTCCTTAGTAGCGGAGAAGACGGTAGATGCTAGAATAGAAGGAGGAGTTAAAACTACTTCTTAAGAAAGAAATAAGAAAGAAAGAGTCTAAACCACTTATCTTGAATAATTTTTATTAAAACCTTCACTTAAATAGGTAAAGAAAGACCGGTTGACACCGCTTTTCAAAGACTGATTGTTAGCAGACTGAAAGTGCCTTGCCTTTTCCCTTTGATTACAGTTGGTCTCTCAACTCTCACTGTAGGAGGCTTCGCTCCCTGCTGAATCAGTCAGTGAATCAATAGTGGATATAGAAGAGTTCCAGTAGTGGATCCCGAGGTGTTCAATCTGGTCGTGGTGTGTCTGATGGTTGAGCTCCGCCTTTGATCTGCGACTCCCTTGCCCCGAGCGCTGGGAGAATTGGCTCACCAGGGTACCACTCTTCGTTTTTACTACGTGACAGCTGGATCGGTTCGTGCGGAGCAAAGACCTACTTTGGTTGGAGAGAAATCCTTCAGTTGCGCTATTCTATTGGTGTCTGAATAGGAGGAACATGAAATTGCCTGCCCGCCCCTATCTATAGAAGCTTGTTGCCACTGTCCTATCAAAGAATGAGAGAGAGAGTTCAGTTCCCAGGTAACCTTCTTCAGTTCCAACTTCCGACCTCACACACTTGGTTGGAAGGCCTGCCTGTTCGTCTTCTGCCCTACCCTATCCTATGGTGTCTATTGCCAGATGAAAGAGTTCTGAGAGCATGACATCTGCTCATCAGTGGTCTTAATTTAGGAAGCTCCCGGCTGTAGCGCTTTTTCGCGCACAACAAGACAAAGAAGCTAAGCGCACACAGCTGAAGAGTCCGAACTTGTAGCACTTGTGGTGCGCAGGTCTTCTTTATTTTTCAAATCCAGGAAAGGAGATTGGGTATATCTAGAATAGAATCAACAGATGAGGGCGGTGGGGAAGGTTAATAATGCTCACGAAAAGAAGAATGGAAAGTTGAATAAAAAGAAGCCCATGAAAGGAGGGCTTTTGATCCTCGCACCGAACTCTAAGCGAGTGGCTCATCGTGAGACCTTAGCCCGATGCCTTTTAACCGAAGCGAAGTTAGTCACAGGTCAACCCTTCAGAGTTCTTCTTACTCCCCGATTCTGTACCCTTGGCTAACTTGTTTTCCTGCGTTGCTCCCCTCTCATCTAAACTATCTTTCTCTCCTAACGTTGAGCGTGAAAGCGGCTCTGAACGGTGTGAGGATTGGGCTGGCTTCTTTCCTCATCCGGGTTTACGGTATCCCCGTCAGCGAAGCTTCACTAAATGGCCTTGGAGCAGGTCACTCCCACGAATGCAGATCCGTTGCAAACCAAATTTTTTACGCAAGCAGCATGTTAGAGAGTGGGACAACTAACTGAAGTAGAAGGCTACTTTTTTTAGAGCATGTGCGGTGAAAAGGGAGTGAAGTTCAGTATCATCGTATATCAAGTACTCGCTATGGACAAGAAGATGATCCACTAGAGGAGGCCTTAGAGTAAGGGGGTGGGGAAGGAAAAGGTGGAGAGGAGGAGAAAGAGTCTCTTTTGGTTAGCTAGACCATCTTCCCCATAGGACACCAAGGCTTGCAGCGAACCTTTCCCTTGTAGCCAGCGAAACGCCTTGCGCAATTGCTTTGCTTAGCTTTCGAGCTAGCTAGCTCTATACTTCTTTCTTTATGTATTTTATTAGTTAACAACCTATTCTTTCTGCCTGCCTCTGAAAAACCTGGTTCAAATTCAAAAGAAAACTAAGTACTCCCTTGCTGCTGTTCTAAGCTGATCTGGCTTTCAGCTTCAAAGGGCCCGACCCGGAAAGCGTTGCCTGCTTATAATTTGGCATTCCAAGGAGCTTCCTTGGGAGGCTCCCTTATGGACATGGGAGGTCAGTCAAACCTGCCCGGCCTTATCACAGATACCCCCCGCAACCAATGTGGGCTAGTAGAGGCCAGAGGTCCACTTGCTTCACTGACCTACCCCACGCCTGCTGCCTCCCCATGGTTTCAGAGCCGGCTTCAGGCCTTGGCCAGCTTTAGACCTTAGGTTTGGAGTTCCATATGCCACTGTATCCTATTATTGATGGATGCCCTATACTCACTCCCTGGTCTGTTGGAGAAAAGAGCCTCCCCCCGTGGGGAGTGTCAAGCAAAGGTCGTCCTCCGCCTTACGAGCTTGACCAAGATATTTTGAAAGTATCCCTCGGATAAAAACCTATTTATGCAAAAACCGCGTTTGCGTGGTCTCGGGACCAGCTTCTTCATCAGATTCGACCTCGTACTCATACTTAGTATGCCCAAAACCTAAAGTGGTTGGTCCAGGATCTGTTGCCTCAAGAAAAACAAGGACCACTGGCTCGGCAGGAACTGGATCCTTTGGTTCGTTCGCCAGAAGCTGGATCCATCGGCTCGACGTCTGTTGTGTCGGCATATGCTTCAGTGGTTTATTCATATTCAGACTTGCCTTCAGACCCGGCCTCCGCTTGGGGCTCGGCTTCTGAAAAAGACAGTACGTCGTCAGCCTGATTATGTTATGAATCTGGCTAGAGGCCTACCCTCTGGAAGAACTCATCCATTGTGTCATTTTCATACTGAGGTTAAAAGGGAGCAGTAGCTTCTATCCTTGGTCTTTCTGGATCAACAGATTTAGGTGCGGACGTTGACAACAATTCTCTTTTTATTCAGCGAGTCCTCGAATGAGTCCGCGGACGGGGGATTTTGAGAACCAGGATATGCGAGCTAGTCAGAAATGGGACCTGTTGGCTTGATATAAAGGAAGCCCGTTGGTGATTGTTAGAAAAATCCCTACGAGATTCTTGCTTAGCCTTCCCCACCCACCTACCCTTCCTGGGTAATTTCTGTCATTTTCTTCTCTTCCATGGACGTAGTTTCATTTTCCCGGAATCTATTCTCTACCTATAGATCCCTACCCTTTTGATTGAATCGAATTCATTCGCTCGCGCCTCTAGCGTACGTAGCCTTTTGGCAAAGCTCTTTTCTCTTTCCCCTTATCCTGTTCAAAGGCACAGATTCACAGAGCCTCTATCAGATGACGATTGAATGGCTTCCACCACGACACGAATAACTACTCCTTCTTGACGAATAAAAACTACTCTTTTTGTTGAACCAACGAGTGAAGTTCTGCCGCTAAGACTAAGAGTGATTATGAAAGCTTTCCCCTGACTGAACCCAACGACTCTCGACTCTTTCTATTGAAAGAGTCAAGGGGCAAACAAAAAAAAATGCCCCTCTAGTTAAGTTATTTCGGTCCAGCTAACCGAACTTCTGCCTAATTCCCAGCTAAAAGCTTACGCTATGATCGGTACAGAGAGAATGGACTTGATCCCTGATTAGGCCTTAGAGCAGTCCGGCGTGGACGAGAGCAATCTTCGAACCCTGCGGGTTTCCTCTATTCAACGAGCGTACGTTCGATTCAAAGCACTTACTTTTTAAAAACACTATTTCGGGAAGCCAAGCAAGGACTAGATCGTATGGATATAATAAAGTCTTTCCACATGCCCCTAAAAGACCTAGGCAAACCTCCTCTGGTTAGGGCTATCGGATTCCGGAGTGAGGTCAGTCTTTATCAAACGGACCTCCCGTACTCGCATGAGGGCCACCGCACAGCATTTCAAATAGAGCGCTGTGGATAACCACCCAGCTTTCCGTGACATCATCCTTATCCACTTAGTCACAAGGTATATCCCAATGTAGTACTCCTTTGTGAGGCAACCAGAGATGCATAATAGTTGGACCTTCAAAGGCCAACTATGCACTGCGCGCTTTCTAAGGCGCGCCGCCACGAGCGCAGCCCAAGCCTTTCAACAATATCAAATCAGACTTTCAATAAAGTCTCGTTGTGAAGAAAGGTTTGTTATGGTGTTATACATTGGGGAATGAAGAGAAGCCCCACTAGGGCTCCAACTCGCCTCACCTGATTTATTCCGAGTGTATTACCAGTCAGAGAGGGGGGCGCTCAAAGTCAGATCAAGGAGGAAGATCGCTGTTCCGCCGGTAGGAGTGCGGCTCCTATAGTTCCCTGCTAGATCGTAGACTGATCGGGGTCCCCTTTGACGCGGCGTCGATGTCGACACAGATAGGGCATGAAGGTACGAGCCCTTCGAAGGTTGAGTCAAGTTTTGCCCTGCCTATCATGGGCACCCCACGGATGCTGTAACTCAATCTTCTCGTCTTTGGAGACCTTTCTTTATGTTAATACAGCGCTTCCTTTTCTTAAGCGCGCAGGTTGATAAAGGCTTTGGTGACCGCTCTTCGCGGGTTTGATTTCATTTCTTTCATCATCCCGTCAAAGTCTTGTCGCGAGCCAAGTAGAGTGTATTTACAGGGAACCGCGAGGATAATTGCATCCAGGGCCCGATCAGCCAGATTAGATGGAGAGGTAGGCAGGGATCTAACAAGGGAGCGACCCCGGGCTGGATCTACTACTGCCGACCAGGATTCATGGGGCAGGGAGTCAAAATGGTTGATAGCAATTGCATCCAGGGCTCGATCTACGACTACGACTGTCAAGCTTTCCCATTCGCATGCCTTAGGCGGGCGGGTCACCGCTCGATCTTTGTTTCTTCAGAACGAGTTCCGAGAAAGGCGGGAATAAGGGCAGCACTTCCTTAAGGTAGCCAAGCTCGCTTCGCTGATTTCATAGTTTTATCAGACCCCTAAAAAACTCAATTAAGTTCCGATTTTCTTAGTGGGGAAGGAAGCAGTACACCCTCTTCTTAAAATAAGTTAGCCTCTAAAGGCTGACCCGTGATGATCCCTACATCACGTAATCGGAAATTGGTGGTCCGCGGAAGACTCAAAATGCAGGCCATCCGGTAACGGAACAAATGCTGCTACGAGTGAGCCCCTAAGAAGAGAAGGAGCTTAGCTTTCTTTGTGTCTGGTGCGCTAGAAGCATCAGTCTATGGCGCGCGTTGAGCTTTCTTCCTGCCCACCGCCTATAGATCTGTTCCGATTCTTGGTACTACCCATGAGTACACTTAATTCTCCTTTGGAAAAGCTCAAATGGGGTTAGAAACTGGCTCTAGAAAGCTGATTTTGCTAGCGGCAAAGCGTCAAAGGATGTGTCGAGAGTGAGCCCACTATAGATACCCCAGAGGGAGACCCCAAACGAAGTCAGTAAACGAGACCAACCCACGGGATGTGCTCCGAGCGGATCGATCTTTCTTTTCTACTGAAGGAGTGCGTCAAGTGACCCCGTTCACACTTTTCTTGTTCTGGAGGATCTAGCCAGGAAAAGACCTCTTTATGACCCAATCCGAATAACCTTATGTCACCGGGCATTCTCGCACTAAAGTAGACGAATAAGAAATCAGAACGGAACAACAGATCCTAATAGACGTCAGTACTTGATCGATCATGCCTCAGTAGACGGCCATCAGAACAGATTCCCTTTGTTCCGGATAAAACATCTCTTTGAGAGCCCAACCCTGAAGTTTACGGCTTGCGACTGAAAACGAAAACCTTGGGTAGTCTCCGTGAGTAAGAAAGATGGTATGCCCAAGACCTGAAACAAGCGATCCTGTTAAAGGAATTTGGAAATAAGATCATGATGCCTAGCTTAAATCCCCCGTTAGAACCAACCCTATAAAAGCTTCTGATCATCAGCAAGGGAAGGTCAGTTCGTAAGCGATCGTCCTTCCCCATAAAGCGAATCAGAACATGCTACCGTTCCGGCCAACAGCAATTCTGTGAATGAAACCGAGCTCTACCTATACTAAGAGGAATCCGAACGATACAATAAGTGATGACCCCGAGAACAAGAGCAAGGGTCAGTTTAGCGCATTTCGTTCAATAGGCCTGGGCTAAGACAGTTCCATTCAATAGGACCGGGTACTTGGAAGGTGGAGGTAATGGGGAGAAGAATCGACTTCAAAGAAGCAACTAATCGGATAAGCAAGCGAAGCCTTTTGGCTTGCTGTAATATAGGGATCGGGCCCCTAGATAGCCTGCCTCTCATATTTGGTAGTGAATCTATCTAGGTGGGTGAATCGCCCTTTCTGCGCGGAATGGGATGGAACTAACAAATTCTACTAGACGGACTCATAAGTCAACTAGAAGGTATGTAAATGACAGGAATGCTACTTCGTTGGACCACAAGCAATAACATACATACCTAATCTACTTAGCTAGTCGACTAGGACCAATGTGCCCAACCGTTCTGTTCTTTTGGCTGGACGATCCTATGTCTCTCCATTTCACACGAAGTCAGTCGGTCAAACGACCAGGTCCCATTTCGTACTTCCGCATCATGATTCTATGGGCATAGGGATTATAGGCAACAGGCAACCAGAGAGTCTCTCTCAGGCAATAACTACCCCCCCGAAGGAAAGACCTCCGATCTGATAATTCACAGATGTTGTCCCTATAATCATTAGCTAAGATCCTATCCCTTTGATTGACTATGAAGTGAAGTGGGCTTTTCCTATCCATCTAAGGATTTCCTCCTTGTTAACAGCTCCTGTTTAGGTTTCGGGGTAAATTACTCGCTTTCAGGGATTCCCCAAGCGTTCAACACGGGATTTATAGTTTTATTGAAATAGAATATATAATTGTCGGTTACTGGGTTCATCCCCATCTTAGTTAAAATTGCCTTCACCGTCGCATCAGTATTTAGTAGGAGTTTATGCATTAGCAAGTCTGAACTCTTTCTAAGAGGCATCCCTCTCAAGGAAAGAAAGGAGGTCTGTCTATTGGGCGTATTTGCGATTCTTATTTATTATATCGCTATTTTCCATTCGAATACTTCACTTTGAAAAAGCTGGTGACGGACATTAAAGTTGCCTCTATTGGGTGTGATCGTATGCCATAGGAAGGCCGAGTCTGCCATTAGAAAAGAAGGAAAAGGTACTCATACACCCCAAACAAAGGTAGAAGTGAGATAGTCTTTGTCGACGAAGTAGTTGAATCTTAATTGATGTAATTAAGATGAATATGGTATCTGTATCTGGTAAAGGACTGAAAACTCGGAGTCCTACCTGATGATGCCAGAAGCGATAACTTAGCCTACTGAAAGCGCTAATTATCAATAAAGGCAGCAAGCCCGGAGTCCTACCTAATTAATGAATTCCTCCGTTTTTGTTGCTTATATCACTTAGCCTTATAATCAACATTTCGTGTTGAGGATTGGATTGCTTACCATACTCCTTTCCTTTCTTCCCCGATTTCTCCTGATACAGATTGAGTTGCATGACCACTATTACCTTATTCAATTGTGAGATCATCCGGACTGGACTAACCTACTGAATGTCGTACCAACGCCCATTTCCATTTGCTTGCGTATCCACCAGATTTCTTTGATCGAGGGTAACCCTCGTGAATTCATTTTCATAATTCAAAACGTGGCCTGGCGGTATCATCTCTATTTCTGGAGGAAATTTTGAGTAATTACGATTTGGATTATCATATTAGTTCTCCTTTGCTTCCGCATTTCTTAAAGCATTTGACCTATTTGTAGTTCTTGACTGGTGAACCTCTGGCTTTGAGCCTGGGTTCTCAACTTATCCTTTATTGGAAGCACATCGGGAATCGTTTATAAGAGTGCTTCGAAACGCACACGTGCCTGACCCCCGAACCGATGAGTCAAATGATTGCCCAAGCGCCAAAAATCATCACATTTTCGGATGACGAACTATCCGTCGAAGGGCCCCAATCATGTCCGACCTCTCAACATCCCTGTCTGATGCAATGAATATAAGGTCCCTCTGGTCTTAATTGACAACGGATCAGGCCGCCCCTTGCGAACGTAATAGCTGAGTTGAGGCTTCTAGTCTAGTCATCTCTTCTCCCTCTTCGCCAAGAAGGAGAGGAGAACCCCAAAATCTCTATATAGTTCCTCATCTCAGGAGCGTTACAACGAAGCAGATAGATAGGAAATATGGAATGAACTCTTTCGCGCGGTGAAGGCCAAGAAGGAAAATCGAAAGCGAAAACGTCCTCTTTCCTATCCCATTACCTTCCTAGAAATAGAACTATCTCGCCTCGTCGATGAGCCCGCACGCGTCCACCTATCAATCTAACTATTGAGCCTGATTGAATCGGATTTAACTTATTCTTCTCTTCTGCCTTCAACGAATCCATAGAAGACTCGGGCAACCTTTGAGTAGACCCCAAGCGGGATTCCCTTTCTCCCAAGCCGCCGAATGCTTTCAGTGATGAGTAAACAACGGGGGTTATAGCCCTGCCTTTCCCTTTTACTCTTACTTCGACTTTAGCTTTGGCCCCTCCCGTTCCCTCCTAGTTCCGATTGCTTTCTGCAACTACCTAACTACCATCTACTGGCTTCCTCTATTCCCAATACCATCTTGTACTTGCTTGTATGAGTCTAAAGGAGGAATAGCTGCGGGGGAAACGAAGAAAGAAATCTCTTTCGTTTTTTGTTTTTTCTATTAGACTAAGTTCATTAACAAAGCGTTCAAGTGGGCGTCTTTGCTTCAGCGGGGATGGAACATTATAAACATAATAAGATACCTTAGCTTACTCCGGAAAATGCCACTCGCCTTTTGTTTTTGCTAAAGAATCTATCATTGAATTCACCAGCTCCGGCTGAATGAAGGGGGAGGAAGCGAGTTCACCTCAAGAATGAAGAATTTCATAAAGGAGGGTTGTATCAGAATATTTTACGTCTTCAATCCCTAATCTGGCAAGTCTTTTCCAACGGTGTGTACTTCTTTTCATAGTCAATCAGAGTTTTGCTAATGTAGTACATAGCATACTGATGAATCAACCGTGGAGATCCTATAACTAATAAGCAAATCCAGATTCTTGGTGTATTCAGGGAAAAGATCGATCCTAGCATTGACCCGGCCCCGGCCGGGGCAAGCAAAAGGTCTACCTATTACGAAACCAATTCTTACGAGCAAGAGGAACTATCTCTTCTGTACGTGTCGTCCGAAACCTTAACCACGAATCTTGAGGTGAGGTGCAAAAGCTTTTTATTTTATGGACCTTACGTAATAGGCCTTCACGATGAACAAACGATATGTTCCACCCTCCCAAGCCACCTTCTTGGCATTTCCATATTGGATCGCTCGACCGTGTACATTCCCCGGAGATCGTGCGTGAGACTCACTATGTACAAATGAAACTATCCTTCCCACCCCGGCCTAACTCAGATATTGATTGGTTGCAGAGAGTCCGTGTGTGCCGCAGCAAATAGTGGAACGTGTGGAACCGCTCCCCTTCCGGCGTTCTGTCCTCGACCTTGAAAGCAACATCTTCAGTGAATGTTGTGACTATGTATATAAGAGAGAACTCGACCTCCTCCCCGGTTCAAAAATGGGTTTGGTTTGTTTTTCTTGCTCGGGTGCCCCCTAAAAAATTCTAGATAATTTAAAGCGGGCTTTAGTCTGAAGGAAGACAAGGAACCCTACTAAGTTTGGTCCGAGAATGAATGAAAAAGATTGGCTCTCGATATGGCTAGAACTAGATGTCGGCCGAGCTCTACTCTAATTCTAATCTAAAGGTTGAGTACTTTTTAGCTCTCTTCCGGTTGCGGGAACGCCCTACTATAGATAGGCGATCGACCGTTCCGATCGCGAGAGAAAGGTCAATGCATAAAAGATAGAACCGGCCTTTTTTATATTATTTAAGCTAGCTCTGAAATCCTTTATTTGATTGAGATCTCCCCGGGTTCAAACGATCCGACAAGGCGGGTCTTCTGTTCTGGACTTTACCATTCGTTCCAAGCCCCTGGCTAGTAAAGAACTAATTCCTGCGGTACTTATTCCTAGATATGGATACCAACCCCACTATTGAGTTAGAACCGGAGATCCTCAAAACCTGATTAAGAGATCTCGATCCGGGGCGAATAGCGAAGCACAGGCCCCCTCTCTATAAAAAATGTATTAAAAGATGTGGGAAAGGTTGCTGAGATCGATACGCCTAATCAGAGACGTAGACGGCGTTCCGAGCTGTACGAACTGAACCAGCTCGAAGTCAACCAATCGGAGAGGAGAGAGCTGTGCTCAACCGTATTATACACTTACTTGGCCAATCCTCCTTTCCTTGATCCTGGACATGGCCTGCATGGACACTCCGAAGCAATGGGAACAACTACGAACCCCCTACCTATATAACTGACAGCGGGGAAGATAGCGAGAGAGGGGCAGATAACGGAACACGGGGGAGTGCTGAAATGATGCGCATCTATCCCCTACATGCGTTTGAGACGGCGGCCCCAGCGCGGATACGACGATTGAAACGGACCTTAAATATGTAGCCGGCAGATACCGGGCAGATGCCGCCCGGGCAGGATAATGAATTCTTCCCCGATTACCTAATACGGAGGGATAACTTTGGTTTTAATTCCATTCCTTAAACGCGGTTGTTTAAAATAAATCTTGAAACGGAAACTGGGGTGGGCTTACGCCTATCAATGCCCGCTTCATTTGAAAGCCCCTATCAATGTTTCATTGATAGGGGTGGGTTGGTTGGGCAGAGTAGATAGCCTACATGGTAAATTAGCCCAATAAAGGTGGTGATATTTATTAGTAACCTACATTGAAACCTATCAAGGTTGTGATTGATAGATAAAAGGATAAGAGTTCGGCTTTTTAATACGTATGTATATAAGAGACGTTCTAGTCTTGGGATTCAAACTTAACAACCAGCCATCTCACCCTTCAATCATTTCTTTTGAGTCTCTCCTTTGCGCCAGTTGCAGAACCTTAGAGGGTGAATAAGATCAAGATCTTGAGATTGCTAACACCGACCGACTGAATTGCTGGGAATGACCTTCGAGTCCCTAGCAAGCTTTCTGGATGAACTTCCAGCTTAGATGGCTGGAGATGGCAAGGCAGCATGAGAGCCAGGTGCCGTCGCTATTGCTATTACTTTACTGAATCGGAACCGAGGGTCGGTAAGGAGAAGCGGATGGATGCTTCTGATTATCGCTGGAGATGCTCACCGAACCACCGGTGGAAGGTCGAATCAGAATCCGTATATAATAGAGAATCCAATATCGCCGGAGGCGGTCTTGGAGCTTGGAGAAAGAGTTCATTCTCGCTTTCATACCGCCCGTTCGAAGAAAGACATGGAAAAAAAAGCATAATAACTCGACTTCGCCTCGATCGAACCGTTCTTCAGTACCCGAGCATTTGGAAGGCATCCATTCTCGTGCTTTGCTCCTATCCTCTTTCGACACCCAGCCCTTCTTTCAGTTCAATCAATCCAACCGCATCCTTGCATTCTTCTCTTTTGTTCCAGCCCCTTGCATCGTAGCCTCTCACTGCCTCTGCTTGTTTGCTTCTTCTGGGAACTTCGGTTGCTAGCGGTCCCATCCATCGGTTTCAGTAGGAGGTGGGATCCGATCCCATCATTCACTTCCCAGCAATCAATGCAAGTAGATCTCTGTGAGTGTCCTTCCCATCCTTTCTCCCGTCGTTCCATCTCAGTCTGTCAACACCCAATCGACCTCCTTCTTTCAGTTGCAGCCTGTTGCTCTGTCTTTTGGATTCATCTACGAGCAGAATATGGATTGCCTGTAGCGAAGTAGAAGATGGAAACATGGGAAGTGCAGTCTTAGGTAGGGGTTTGAATATCGACTTGGTGAGCTACCGTCCTTCTCTCAATCGCTTGTCTCCGGCAGGTGGGTTCAATCAGTTAAATCCCAGCCAAGATTCATGTGATCGGTTGATCATTCTACGTCTTTCTTTCCGATCCGTTGCTTCCAGCTTCACCCTGTGATCTAACTGCAAGTGTAGCCATCCTGGCTCCGAAGCTTTCTAAGACTCCCTTGAGTTCCTAAGGTAGCCAGTGCTTCAGTAAACGCTGGTTCTTTCTCCCTTAGCTCCGCACTCTTACAACCAAGCACAAGCACCGGAACCAGTAAACAACCAATTGGCTCGTCAATGGCTAAGTAAATGGCGCTCGAACCCTCCATCCTCTATCTCTTTTCTAGTCCCTCGATATCTGACCCGTCAACCTTCCCATCTCCTCTTACTTACGCATCTTCAATCAAATCATGATCCCATCTCGATCAATTTCGCATTGATCAGGGCGGGCGTTTCCATCCATTATAAATACTATAATATAAAGCAAAGGAAAGGGGAAGCTCGCAGTCTCTCCTAGTTAGAAGGGAGACGGGGCTTTTATCCCAAACATCTCCTTACTGCACGCACAAACAAAAAACAAAAAGCACCGCACCCCCCTAGATAGGGAAAATTAAGGCCTTACCTTTATATACAAAGGGCGCTCCAGCGCTTTACTAATATAATATCAAGTAAAGGGGCTTGAAAGCTTACCTACCTTATTATTAAGGAAAGGAGGGAGGGCTTTTTTTTTATAGATTAAGAGGTGAGTAAGGAGGGGTTTGCTTGCTTGCTGGCTAGCTCGTGCAATCAACGAAGAATTCCTTCGCCTTAGTAAGCTAGCTTTGTAAGCTAAGGTTCTCCGGGCACTACGGTAGGACGTGGATCGATCATGACGAGAATGGACTTCTCCGTAATGTAATGTAATAGAAGAGTAACGGTCCAGTTCCCCGGGCTTTCTCCCTTCTCGACCAGACGAAGGAGATATGAATTCAATTCAGGCGTGTAAGGGCTTGGCTTGACCCTGTCCTCTCTCCAGGTCGGGTCGGGGGCGAAGACTGGACTGACAAAGTTCATCATTCAGTGGTGGGGTCTTCATAGAAAGGAAGGCCTCGCCCAAGGAGTGGCAGATTTTGATGGCTTGGATGCTGGGCGGATCTGGATAGAGTCTCGCCCATAGATAGAGGAAGAGTACGCGCGCTAGCGCGCTACGGCTTTCGAAGTTGATCGGATCAGATAGCCCTTTGGGCGCACATAAAATTCCGATCAACAACTTGGAGGGATGGCTGAGTGGCTTAAGGCATTGGTTTGCTAAATCGACATACAAGAAGATTGTATCATGGGTTCGAATCCCATTTCCTCCGGCACGGAAGTTGAACGGGCGGGCGAAATTACGTGAGAGAAAGAAAAAAAAAGAACCTCTTGGTGGAGTCCCCCGGAGGACAGAATAGCACTACTTAGTGACTAGAAGAAAAAAACGTTGTTTTTTTTTTGTTTGACCGGCCTATCTTCTTTTCTTTCTATAAGCAAGCTCCCTCCGGCCGTCCAGGGAAGGGACTGGACGGCTCTCGGTTCTTGAGCATGTTGGGAGATTAGGCGGCAGTTAAAAGAGCTGCTCGAAAGCTTGACGAACAAGCGAAAAAAAAATAATATATTTAGAGGGCTTTTTTCCCTTACTAGTCAAGTAGGGCGCTATTCGATGAAGAAAACAGACTTTAGGAAAGTGGTTCAGGTAGCTCAGTTGGTTAGAGCAAAGGACTGAAAATCCTTGTGTCAGTGGTTCGAATCCACTTCTAAGCGGGCGAAGGGTCGCCGTAGGTGAGGTAGCCGTAGGGGAACTATAGCAGGCATGGCTTTCTAAACAATCAATGACCAAGCCTCGCCTATGAAAGCGACACGCGAGACAAAGTTGATGGAAAGGACCAACGACGAGTTTTCTAGAGAAGGAGGAGTAGGAGGAGTCAGTCTTCTTTGAAGATCGAGGAAGAAATCGGACAATTATGCCACTCTATTTTCATTACGAAGATGTATTACGTCAAGATCTGTTGCTCAAACTTCATTACGCCAACGTTATGGAAGTTCCTGGATTGTGTGAAATAAGAGTAGTACCAAAGGCACCCTATGATTTCATAATCAAAAATGGAAAATTGGCTATGGAGATTTCGTGCGGTCAGAAATTCATACAGACACAAAGGGGTTCGACAGGAAAGTCGTTTCGATCCAATCCATTCTTGGGGTCTTTTAAAGACAAAGGATATGTTAGTGACCTAGCACGACAAAGCACTCTCCGAGGGCATGGAATGTCTAATTTTTTGGTCAGAATCTTGACAGTAATGTCTCTGTTAGATTCTCCGATCGAAATACGGGAAAACTCCATTCAATTCTCGATGGAAACGGAGTTTTGCGAATTCTCCCCTGAACTGGAAGATCATTTCGAGATCTTCGAACATATTCGAGGGTTCAATGTGACTCTTGTCACTTCGGCCAACACACAAGATGAGACTTTACTACTGTGGAGCGGCTTTTTGCAAAAAGATGAGGGGGAAACTCAGTAAGATGTCGGAGAAGCGAAATATACGAGATCACAAACGTAGATTGCTCGCGGCTAAATATGAATTGAGACGAAAGCTTTATAATTTTATAAAGATCCCGATCTTCCTAGTGAGATGCGGGACAAACATCGTTATAAGTTGTCCAAGTTGCCAAGAAAAAGTTCCTTTGCACGAGTAAGAAACCGATGTATTTTCACGGGTCGCCCTCGTTCCGTATATGAGTTCTTTCGAATTTCTCGTATCGTTTTTCGTGGATTAGCATCTCGAGGTCTTTTGATTTTGATGGGCATAAAGAAATCGTCTTGGTAGCTACCACCAAACCAATAGAACAAGGGTTAGCTCTGCAGCTGGTCCACAAGCAAGGTAAGTAGGTCCATTACCGGCCGGCTCTGGACCGAAAAGACCTAACGGAGTAATCCCTTATCTCGGATCAGAGATGCTAACGGGGCGGGAATCGAAGTGGGGGACCTCTCTACCGCGCCTGTGTCTATCTCCTGTCAAGTATGCTCCCCAGACATAGACTACGTACAGGGTAGTACTCTTGGAAAGATAGAATATCACCGCGTGAACATAACATTAAGTTACGAATATAACTCCCGAGGGATCGACCAAATCCACTTCTTTTCAAAAGTTACCCGCCGATGGCATCATCAACACCTGGGTCACAATCCCCATTGTCATTGGACCGGGTAGCTGTGGTACTAAACCATCTCGATCACGGGTCTCATTCTACAAGTTTTTCTGTTCCGGCGCATGCATAGACGGAATGACTAATTAAGGGATTGGGCTTTTTCCCACACCGGAGGGCACAGCCCAAGAAAGTGCAGTCGAAGTTCCAAGTTATAATAGAACGGTAGCTCACTGAACGAAATCCATTTACATTTAGTAGGGAAGTTGTTTTCCCGCCCCGGCGTAGTAAGAATCAATAGATTCACCAAGGAAAGGTACAACAAGGGAAAAGCAATGCTTTTTCTTAGCGCCCGTTCTAACGAGTTAGCCAATCCACTTCTTTTCTTCACTTTTGTAGGCCAAGGTGTAAGCGAACATAGATGAGCTAACCAGCATACTTTCTATGTTGAATAGAAGGCAGGTATCTTTCTTTTTGAATGAACTAAACCACCCCTCCAACGCAAAGCAAGAGAGGCTAGCAAATAAGCAGACGAGAACTCTACTACCCCTGCTACTGGAGAAGAAAATAGGACTCAGGAGTGGAACGGAGCGGAAGAGTTAAGGAAAAAGGCTCTAGAGAGAAGGGTGTAGTAAGCTAGAGATTTGTAATCTGTCTTTGTTCCAGAGGGGAATGAGTGTTGATGGATTGCCCACGGGGCAGGGTGAAAACGAGATCTCTTTCCTCTGGCATACAGTGACCTTCCATGCATGGATTCAAAGCATTGAATCGACCGCAAGAAGTGCCCCTTTCTTTAGTGTGGAGGGGGGGACCTTTACTTTCCCAGTCATGTCAATCATTGCGATTGGCCGAAGACTAAAGCGAAGAGTGAATGAGAAGATCCTAAAGAGTGACTCAGCACCGGACGTTAGACTTGTGGTGTGAGAAGCATCTGCCTCGGGACCGGACATTAGAGTTGTGGTGTGAGAAAGCGGAAGCAGATATGCCGATGGCTGGAAGGTAGCTACACGCCTCAAAAAAGAGATTGACTGGGCAAGGAAGGGAGGCCTTGAGTTGAGCTTTTCCACCTAGCCAAAGCCAACCTTCTTTCTTTGATATTCTAGCTCGTGGGGCAAAAAGAAAGTCCTTTGCTTTGCTCCTATCGATTCTAGTTCTGTACCCACCCCCTTGACTAACTCACAGAAAGACAAGTCAAAATCAAACGTACATACAATACACTTTTTAAGAAGAGCACTAACGGGACTCTAAGTGTTGAGAGGGTGAGAGTGAGCTTTACTACTACTTTACTCCACTACTTCCTTCCCCGCCTATCACTCTGGATTAGTGGATTTAGATACCTCGTCCAATCCAGATTTTGAGTCAGTCTGTATCCATCCTCTCCTTGCCCAACAATTGGTTTTCAACCTTTTGTTGAGTCAATTCTGGAACTCGATTTCGAATCCATCCTCCCCTTTTACAGGCGGACCTGACTCTACTAAAGAACTTTGAATTCGTAAACTCTTTCCTTCCTAGAGCAGAGGGCTTACTCCGCGGAAGCGGATGGGATGTGAACGGGGAGCCGGGTGCTTACGCGCCGGCGTCTGCTTATCCCTCTGTGGGTGGAGATGGTGATACAGGAAGTGTTGTGGCTTTGGGTTAGATCTTCCCCGCTGCCTCGTATCCCACTCTTCCTCGCTTCGATGGGTGACTACAAGACTTGCTTCTGAGAGCGACCTGGCCTAGATCGGGGAATACAAAACCTCAAGCTTTGAGTTCCTTCCTTTTCCAGTTTAGCTTTGCTCGAAGACTACCCGCAAGATTAGATTGACCTTTCTCCGGCCCCCTACGAGATGAGAGTTTGACATCTTCCACCGTTCCTGGCGGAGCGTGAGGCTTCTTCCCAGCCTAGGTTGAGCTATGACTTTCTTATTCTGATTATGAAAACTTCTGGTTATGAATTCTCTAGCATTCTCTATTGGCACTCAAAGGTTCACAGTTCACAATAGACTACACTTTTCAGTTTTTTCTTGCCAAATTCCTACTATCAAAGTAAAAAAAAGGTATTAAATGACCTCGAATCCCGGATATGCACTCAATAGCCCCTCATCTTGTTTGGCTGCAGTCACTCCAGATCCCTCCTGTACAGATGGAGAAGAGTAGACCACCGTGTTCAGTGAGATATCAGCTACTTGCATTCAAAAGATGTACCAGTTGTTTATGTGCTTTCGTCAGCTGACTTCGAGACCCAGAGGAGTAAATCAGTCAACATAGCACCTCGTGACTAGACAGATTCCACCAAGGAAAGATGAACCCAAAGAAAGCTCCAATCTACGTATTTCCTTCCTATTCTGGAAACCCCTTGGTTATAGCCCCTTTTCCAAGAAAAGTGTTCTTTTGTTTCCGCTTTTGACATCCTATAATTATGAATCACCAGCCCAGCCAGGAGTTGCATTTAAAATAGAAAAGAACCCGGGGTCACAATGAGAAGAATTTCCCATTTGACGATTGACGTCTTCCCTCACCCAGACCAGACATTTGGTACACCAGCAACGTATAAAACTCTTTCTTTTAGTCTCGCTTGACATCTTTTCCTCGAAGTCATGGAACTAAAAAAACTCTTCGCCTAAGCACCTGCTTATCATATAAAACCATCGCTTTTCTCCCGATGCTAATGGTAAAAAGAATTGACCAACGGCGAAAGGCGGAGAGCCAGTGGTTCGTTCGGATCTTAATAGAAATGATTTTAGACAAAGGCTTTCTCAAGCAGGCGTAGGAGAGGAGTGAAGGTAACGGGTTCTTTCTAACCTATTTGATGTAACCCCTCAATCAACAGTCGGAGACGTGGAAGCCCCTACTTGAACTTGAGATAGGCCCTTCCCCTCTCCCAATGGACGAGGTCAAAGTTGGTTTAAGGGGCTGTGCGCGCAACTAAGTTGCCGTGGCCCTTTCCCCTTACTTGAACCTGACAAGGATGAGATCGGTTAGTTTAGTGCGGAGCACGCCGACGCCGATTCTCCACCTTCTCAATCTTCTGGTACAGCCCATGGTTGTTGTTCAAGAAGCCTTAATTGCCCCGCTCCACCATCGATCGCTATGATGAGATCTCCTCAGGTACCTGTATATATAGCATGGTAGTGGGAAATCCGTTATCTCAGCACTTCAAAACCGCTGAGCCTTACTACTCTCCCCTTTGGATTTGAGTAGACCCCAAATCAAGAAAGAAGACTGCGCCAAAAGCAATGCTTTCAATCTTCCGTCTGAGCCAGGATAAAAGTCTTTACTATACTATAAAAAAGAAGCTTTTAGATGGGTTTTGCAGGCTTGCTTCCACTACTTAATGAGCAAGCTGGATCCCCTCACCTACTGTACGGAAAAGTGAGACTTTCAGTTCGGTCCCTACACATTCAGTGATTCATGATTCTTCTTAGTCGTGATTGATACAATCGTAACATGAATTTATAGATTGGGATGAAGAAAGAAATGATGTATTAGAGATTGATAGAGTTCAGTTTCTGTCCTTTTACTGGTCATGGGGTTCTTGGTCCTTTTGCTCGGTATTGCACATTGGTCAGAGCTCAAGTGGCGGTATTTCCACTCCTAATAGTAATAGCTATCTTCTTGCTTTCTTTTCTTAGTAGAATGTATTTTTCCTATACAGCGCAAGAACAGGTGAGAATAGATTGGGGGGTCAAAGCCCTATCCCACCATTGAGGAGGTAATTAAGATTGATCGAAGGATAAAGAAAAGAAAGAAGCTTGAGGATTGAACATCGAACTAGCCGCTTTGCCTCACTACTGAGATAGACCACTTCTGAGCTCCTAGAATTTTTTATATGGTCACTACTTAGCACAACTTAATAGGTGTAGCTCGGGGGTCTCTCTTAACACCATTCGCTCCATTACCTAACTAGCTAGTCCACACTCCATTTGAACCTTACTTGGAGCATTTTCTTAATTTTAGGATATTCTTTCATCAAATCAATGGGAAGGTGCAACTTGCATGAAAAACAAAGATGAGTAAAGGAGCGAGCGCGAGAAGCACGAAAGCAGATCGATACAAGTTCTCGGTTGGACATTCATGGATGGTTGCTTTCTCAGTTGGAAGTTTCTTTCTCAGCCGGATTCCAGTGGGCCAGCCCCAGTAAATCAATTCTAAGCGCACTTAGGCCTTAAACTGGGTGAAGAATAGCCAAAACAAAGAAGCTTTAAGTACTTCTCTTTCTTTTCTGTCAGCCGACGAATTTTACCTAGATTTGGATTGCTATGGTGCAATTTGAACTCATAAGGGACTTTCTGGCGAAACTTCTGCTCGACCAGTCAACAACGAGGTGTTCATCTGTGGAGAAGATTCATTCCTTTGTTTTTGTTAAGGGAAGAGTCTTCGCATTTTCAAGCTACCGATTGGTAAGGAGAATGCTTTAATTGGTAGAAGAGACGGAGTTTAGTTCAAGCAGACTCTGGAGCAATGGAAGAAGACATGCCATAGTAAGGTCTTTGCCTATGCCTTCGTTTTGTCTAAGAACTATTCAAACTTCGCTAATACCAGCCTTTGACTTCACGATCATTACTAAAAAAATGGCAGAGCTCATAACCGGATGGAGTGGTTAGCAAAACCCCAAGGATCTCTTTTTTTGTTTCATTCATATACCCCTCCTCCTCTTCCCGAAAGGTGAATTAGACTTTAATCACATAAGGTCTTTCATAGCTAGAAAGGAAAACGCCGTTTTGAAAGCCTAAAAGTAGTCCCCAGATATTGAACTCGCATATTAGAAAGGTAGATCACCAAATCACTCCTTATGATAGTGAAAATCTTTTTCACTTGAATTGATACAATCGATGCTCAGTTTGCGAAATCCTTGAATTTAGATCTGGAAAGATCCGATCAAAACCTTGGCTAAACAAGTGTGGCGAAAAGGATTTTGGATCAAAAAGGGAGTTATTTCACTTGGCTAAACTATCGTAATTTACTTCCTTGGCATATTGCTTTCTATATTGTATTTAATTTCTTGAAAAACTCTCTTGCCTATGAGCCTAATGAAAAGGAGTGATCCCATCCCCTTTCTTTTTCCATGGTAGTAGGTTCCGGTGGCTTACATGCTAACGATTCCATTGGAGCTATTACATCTTAGTTAAGTAAAGCCGGCTTCGCCTGATTATCTATTGACGATCCACTTGCCATTATTTCAAAGCACTTGATTGAAGAAGTAAAGAATTAGCAATATCCCAGCATCTTATGGATACGGAACTAAACGCCTACGAGCCAAATACCCGGTACTCTTATAATATTGAGTATGGTCTTGCCTTGCTTGACAAACTCCACCCGATCGATTGAAACCCCATCCCATAGAAGGACAACTAGCGGTACGCCTTTTTGTTTCGATTTAATCTTCCTTTACTTTTTGCGAGAACATAACTTCGTTCTAATTAAAGCGGATGACTTGCTCTCTATATTGACCAGGGCTGCCCCATAATAAAAAGGGGGGGTACAGAGTTTTCAAACTCTCAAAGGTGCTCATCAGGTCGAGCTGTGAGAAGAAAGTCTAGGTCATCAAAGCCCAACCTACTCCAATTTCGAAGATTACATCTAGCCTCTTCCTTTTCACGGAACTAAATCCTCCTTCTCCAGGAGGTGTGAAAGAACCGCCCAACTAACACAAGACTAAGCATAACTTAGATATAATAGAACTACAACGGGGCAAATTCCTATTCGCCACTAAAGGATCTTCTCCAAGAAGACTGTACTATGACGATCAGGAAGAGTTTATTTATACTTTATAAAAACTGTCAGTGCCGAGTAGACTCCTTAATAAAATAGGTAGTAGGTAGCATAAGCAGCAAGTCACGGATACCCTGATTTAGTAGACGGTGATAGTCCAGTGGTGAACAAGAGAAGCAGTTGATCCAATACAACTTTATTTGTTTTTTGTCTCTCTGTGGCCTGTTAGTTCGATCAATTTTCTAATAAATAAGTTTTCCCTTCTGCTGCTCCTTCAATGAACAAAGGCCTTACTGCTGCTATGCTATCTCACGGATTCCCTTACCACAGAGAATTAGACTCCTAACAACCATGGCTAACAACAGCCCCGTTCAAAAAGCACTGAATTGGCTCACCAGCTCGTTGTAGACTAGTCGAGAGGTCAACCGAAGTTCCATTAGTTTTAGAGCTCTTTCACCTGCACTTTGGGTTATTATCTATTTTATCTTTTTCGACTCGAGTAAGCAACTAGTTTACCTCTTTCGGATTCTTTGTAAACTCACTCTCACTACAGACTCAGTCAAGGCTATAAAACCTAGACGAAGGAATGGCTAAAACCACCTAGCTAGACTCAGTAAAGGCCAAAAGATCAATTTGCTTAGCTGCCTTCTTTCAATTTGTGATTCGAAAGGATGAACCTGCTTAGTAATTCTCTTTGGTAGCTAGAAGCTTCCCCGTAAAAAGTATGTAAACCCAGACGAAGCTATCCCAAAAGCATGAAAAGCTAGATAACTTTTACTATTTTTTATGCCATTCCAATTTCTTTTGGTCCAATGCGGTTACTGGCGCTGTCATTTCTTAATAGAATAGGAATAAAGAAAGAATATAGACTAAATGTAATTCACAACGAGAAAGAATCCCCGCTTTGTGGACTTTAGAAAAAGAGTTTCCGCTCCCTCTTAACTGCCTATGTTGCCTCCTACTCCTAGAAGGAGTCCCACTCACAAGCGTAATCATGGCTTTAGCTACTAAAATAGGGTACCGAGGAGCTAGAGGAGAAGCCGCTCTCTCTTCACCTTTTTCCTTTCAAGTGGAAGGTTTCCAATATTCCAATATATGAATTTGAGTCTGTCTCAATTGTAGTTTCCTTTCTCCTACCCCTATATGTGCGATTACCACTTCGATTGGGTTTGCTGCTCTATCGATGACAGGTTGGTTGCTTCGCTTCCTTCTCTTAATCAACAATAGGGGATAGAAGGAAGAGAGAAGAAAGGCGAGTCATTTGAGTCTGGAGATGGCAAAAGGTGCTGGAAAACAAGGATTTAGAATGGCTCGCCTTGAGGTTGACACGGATTGAAGCTAGTCTGCTTATGCTTCTCTCCCTTCTCTTTTCTTTCTCCGTTGATCCGATCAGACAAGATGAGAGAAGAAATGAGATGGATTATGGACCAAGGAATGTTCTAACCAATGCTTTGATGGGATGGCGATAGCACCAGTCAAGTGTCCAAGACAGATTCAGGCACGAGAAATTGGTTATGGTTGCTTACTATGGTATGGATTATACATCCGAATCCAATGAGAAAGCCTCTTACATCTCTATTGTTAGATTCCTTCCCTGCGGCGGTTGAGTGTTCAGTTCCTTCTCCAAGCGAGCCAAGCCATCTAGTTTCAGTCCTTAGGAAAGCAAGTTCAAACAATATTCAATATTTTTTATTTAATAGATCTCTCTCTGTAAATGCTTCTTTACTTTAAGACAATTAAAATGAAAATGAAATTGTAGCGAGGCTTCGTCGATTGAGAACACAGGCTCCCCGCCGCTTGAGGGGGCAAGCGACAAAGCCTCAGTTGTGAAAACTAAAACTCTTCCCTTCACGTAATTCCTCATTCTAAAGCAAAAAGGCTTCTGGAGAGAGGGGCACCCGTGGGCAGACAACCGGTCCTATAAAAAGTATAAAGAGGGGGGGTTAACACATATGGCTGGTTCCCTTTTGAAATCTGTAAACTTCAATAGGAAAATCCAAATGAGTAGATCCACATCAAGAGTAGTGATCAAACTATTCTCACAATCGAGATTAGCAGGTAGGAATGGATAGCTTTGTTTGCAACCAATTAGAACTAGAGAGCGTGAAGGAAACCCTCTTGCAATGTGATTTTGCGCCTCACTTGACGCCTAGACGATCTATCAATATAGCCAGAAAGATTCCTATCAAGATCCAGGGCTAGATCTAGAGGAAGGCACTCGAGGTAGAGACTCCTTTGTGAAGAATAGAGCCAAACAGCTAGTAAACAAGGGATTAATTAGGGGCTCGTTGATAGCATTCCTCGCGAAATGGAAGTAAAACTGCTACTGCTAAAAATGTGCATACCCCTTCTTCAGTCATTTTAGCATCTTTTGAGTAGTATTTGTTTGATTTATCCGCTCCACAACTCAGGGGCAAGGTAAATTTATCTATTCAATAAATGTCGGCTTTAGCTTTAGCCAAAAAAAGACTTGGCTAGCCCTTTTCTGGGTGGCACTCCTCATGGCTACAGTTACTAATCTAAGGCACTGGTTTCTAGGTTCAAAAAAAAGGAATCCCCCTGACCTACTTCCTTTAATCAAGTATTTGGAATAGTTCTAGGTCTCACATTCTCCAAAAGGGCAGGACAACTATACAACTATAAAGAAGGGGTTAAAGTGAAATATCTTACTAGCTCTTAGATATCCTCCAGAGCTTCCCACTTTAGAGTCTCTCCTCAAGAACTTGACTAGCACTGACCAAGGGAAAAAGCTGGCGTCTTGTTTAAAGACCATATAAGGGCCCGAGGTAGACGAGCTTAGCAAGGATAGAGAGAACCCTGTAGACCATCAATATCAATGGGCGATAACCCGCTTTTGAAAGCCTGGGATTAGTTCAACAGAAAGGGAACTCGGGACAAGAGAAGGGAAAGCGAGAGCTTGCTTGACCGGTAGTAAGGGAGAGTCATATTAGTAGTCAGCGTAGTAGCTAGTTTTTGTTAGTTAGTAGCATTGGGGCTAGAGTTCACAAGGCTCTTGTATCAATTCAGGTTCTGGACCGCTCCAAGTAGTCAGAATCCGGATGTGAGTGATTGCTCAAAGTATTAAAATAATATACTCTATAGTCATGGTAAAAACTAAGAATTCTACGGAACCTTCTTTTCGTTTCGAGTTTTTACTTTACCTTGGCGGAGCATAGCAACTGGGGGCAAGCCAGGGAGTAGTAGGCAGGAAATTCAAAAGATGGAGATCAATACCAAGAAGGTGTAGAATTGGAATGGACTAGGGTTAGGAATTCAGAGCTATCCCATTCCCATGGAAGAGCCATATCAAGGAAAGTGGGATCTCCGGAAAAACAGATTAGCATGCCTATGCCAAAGGAATGGAAGAGATCAAGAACGGGATCTGGGATATAGATAAAGAGAGAAAGCCCAAGGGCTTCCTGAACTGGCGGGGCTGGATGACCTTTTGGTCAATAAGTAGTTCCCCGACGTCTGAAAGAGATAGCCCGGTAGCAATTTCTGCTTCTGGAAGTGGGCGGACTAGAAACTACTCAACTAGTAGTAAGGGGGTGAAGGAATGAAAGAAGTTCGGAACTAGAATGAAAAAGGTGCAGGCTTATAGAAAGCTAACCGTGAATCAACTGGACTGGGCTTGAAAGGCTACTCTTCCTACTTGGAAAACCAGTATTTGAGTAGCGTAACTAACGGAGAAAGCGAAAGTGCCCATCTCCCGAAGGGAACTCGTTTGGTATGAAAGAATGTGAGTTGAAGGCTAAGTTAGTTGTCGCCCTTGAGTATAGGGCTGTTGTACGATACCTATAAAGTTTCTTAGACCGAGCCCAATGCATTTGAATAAAGTAAGCAAATTCAGTGTTGGTTGGCCATCTCGGTGATAGCATGCTCTCGTAAAGAAAGCACGCCGACTAGTTGACAGGTTAAAGATCTGTCTCTCCTTTCTTCATTGAATTCATTGGACTGCCTATTAGCGGGTTCCCTATTATTTGAGTCTTGGTCGAGCCATTCCGGCTACAGGACCGAAAATAGCCAGGATTGGGATCCCAAAGCGCTTTCCAATAACTGAACCCCATTGTCAACCAAGCTACGGAATCCAACACTTAAAGCCTAGTGCCCTTCTAAAGTAGTAGTTCCGGCTTTACGTAATAGGGACATCTCAAGTCTTATATATGGACCCTTCTTTCATAAAATGTACTTGATCCGAACAAGTCAACTACTAGTATAGTTGTTTTTTCCATATGCATATAAAGGGCAGGTCTTTCTTCGAACTGAGCAAATAAATATAGATTTGATCTGCCCTCACTAACAAGATTTGCTTTCGCTTTATAGGAAAGCACCCACTTTACTAGCTTTATAACCAGATGCCAAAACATTCTGTGTGGTGAGAGGCGAGCGAAGTGAGGACGACTGTCAAGAGAGAAAGGAACGAAGGAGACGAGAGCAAGTTGGAAACCAAAGCCGTAGCGCGTCAGGGCCTCTGTTTGCTCATCCCCCCTCCCCTGTGCCCATAGTTCATAGTAAGGGGGGCCAAGATACGGCTTAAAAGCTTGATGTAGGAAACGTCAAGTCAAGCCATAGTGCGCTAGTAGCAAACTACGGAGCAAGTGACAGAACTACTGATATTAGGCTTCACTGACTAACTAAACTTTCTATCAGTAGGCTAGGCCCAACAGCAAGATACGGCTGCTTTTAAGCCTACTTCATAGCATAGATAGTGACTTAAATTCACTTTTCGATTCTTTATCTTCTCACAATTGAAGAGAAGCGTAAGCGATTATAGGCTGCTCTTCAATCTCAGTACAGTAAGCGATTAGATTGTCAGTCGAATCGCCATCCATAAGAAGGAATCATTCACGAAAGAGTAATGACGTAGCCACCGGTTACCGATCCGGTACTCTTTGGCGATGGTTCCTTGTCTTTTGCCTTTCGATCTGGATTCTCTTCTTATGAAACGGTTTCCCTTGTCTTTGATTGGTGCAGACCGACCTAGTAAGGTACCTTTGGGCGGTGGCACCTTCTCTTTCCATCTCACAACAAGAGCGAGTCAACAATCGAATCTGAATCTATATTCTATATATAAGATAAGACATTCCCGAAAACCTTTAGAACCCAGTAGAAAGAACGCTTCAGTCATAAGTTAAGAACACTTTTCACCACTGGCTAGATCCTTCAGCCAAGCCCTTGGAAGGGTTGAAGGGCTCGCATGTGCCTTTCTTCCTTAACTAAAGAGTAGACCACCAGCGGTTCGGATAGAACCTTTTCTGAACATAGCTTCCGCAATCCACTTTTTCTTTTCTCCTGGGGCCCTGCCAACGATGGATGGGTTCCGGTACTACAAGGGAATGTTCATTCTTAGCTTTACGCCCGAAAAGCATTCTTCATCGACAGCACCAAATCGGAAGTCAAGGGAATGGGTACGGAAGGGATGTTTAACCCCCTGAGGGAAGTAGCTAACAGAATAAATATGGATTAGTGGTCAGGCATCATTTGTCTTTATCCCCCTTTGTCTCTGTTTAGGTGCGGTAAGTGCGCAAAGGTGGTCATAGGGCTCAAGATCTCACCCCCTTTCTCGGTCAACCCAAGTGCTCGTGTTTTTCACTGATTTATCCCGGCACCACCAGCTCCATCAGCCGGTGTGTGTGAGCTTCGCTCCTTATAGCTCTACACCGCCGCCGGCCACTTTCGCTCCTCTACCATATTAGATTCATGATTCATTCTTTGGAAGTTAGGCACGTGACTCGATAGCGCAGGCACAAGACCTTTGAATGCAAACAAAGAATAGCGAGACCGCATATCAAAAGGTTTGGAACCCAAGCTTACCTTATTATTATGAAAAGGGGAAGGTTTGATAAAGGGTAGTAGGTGTAGGTCTTTCCAGCCGGATTCATTAATGCAATGGAACTCCAAAACTTGAAGAACTGGTCTTGGAAGGAAATATTTATTCAAATCATAATCTTTCAGAAGCTTTTCTCGATCTATCTTCTGGTCTGCTTTATCTTTGTATATAATAATATAATATGGTTAGCTCTTTACTCGTTAGATGGGTTAGCTCTATGCACTCTTTGTGATTCCTCGGAGTCATTGGCTGCGGGTTCATCTCTCTCTCTAAAGGTCTTTAGAAGTGCAATCCTACAAGTCAAGTCTCAGCAAGTAAGATTATTGGCCCCAACGACTTCGGAACGGGCATTTTCGGGGACTAGCCCGCTTCCCATTACTCAAGATTCCTCGCACATAATTAAGGGAGCCATTGAAAGGTGACTAAAACACCAGAAACGGGGACTACCCGAGCTAATGATAGAGGCAAGAACACTTTCCGGCCAAGTCCCATTAATTGATCATAACGATATCGTGGAAATGCTGCACGGACCCATATATATAGAAACAGAAAGAGAATCACCTTGATACTAAACCGGATCGAGCCCGGGATCTTCTTGAAAATGGGAAGATCTAGGATAGGCGGCCAACCTCCTGGAGAGAGCGATGTGCATGGACCAGGTGAGTAGGGATGCAGCTCCGTGGACCGCTCGTCGGGCCTGATAGGTGGTGGTATCACACCCTTCTCAAAGGAACCGTACGTGACACTCTCGCGTCATACGGCTCCGTCCCGGAATCAGGACCCCCCCTTTCCTTTGACCAACGGGTCCTCGAACCAAGCTGCCCCCCCTATGGCTCCCCTATTGGATGGGTAAGCCACTTTCCCATAAATTTAGAAAAAGGAGGGCTTTACTAAAAAGTACGTTAGAATCCAGCCCTTTCTCCAATAATAGGGCATAAATATAGGAGAGAGTCGATACATCCGTAAAATCCGGATTGATCGACGAGATTACATTTTGTGCGAGCTCCGTCCAGGAGTGACCCAGGGGAAGTGTTGCAATCCCATGATTCACACACTTGAACTCCAGGAGAGTCGCTATCTCGTCTATATACTGTTCCGGAGTGAAAGAGTGAACATTATTAATGCCCAGCTCTCCGGCATACTCCGAAACGCGACGATAAATGGGTTCTGGCGCGGGCGGGGTATGAGTAAAGAGAGTTTTGAGTGGCTTTTTCAACACGAAAAAGCCAATAGCGACTGCAGCTCCCGCTGAAACAATTGTAGCAGCTCCGGCACTCATTGCATCTTCTAACATCTCGAGTTGAGAATTCTCGTCACGCTTTTTCATTCACTGTTATGGATTTCTCGTCGATTCTTCCCCTCGTTCCTTTTCTCTTGGCATCTTACTTGGATAGCGAAGCTATCTTTTCGATCTTGTACCCTATGTAGGCTTGCTTCGCATAGGCTACACAAGCTGCGGAGCGGTACACTGAACACCAACCCAATCTCGATGACTAAAAAAGCAAGAAGCACTTGACTCACCATAGAAGAGATCGAAGGAGATTCGAACTCCCATTGCCTTTTTTCCTTCCCGATCTTGACCAACTACTTATCTATATCTATGTAATTAGATCTCCCCACCCACTGCTCCTCGCGCAATTGCTTTCTTTCCTTTAAATATGTCCAAGTCCGGTCTGTTCCCTGCTCTCCTTTTTCTTTCCACTAATCGAGGCCACTCTCTCGGTTCTCCAGCGTCTCCCAACTGATGGTACATTTGAGCAGAGTGCCCCACCACTTTTTTTTTGGTCTTGTGGCTAATCTAGACCAGTAGACTTTCTACCTGCAATCTGCTACTGATCGATGGCCTCTTGTAGTTATCTACTATAGCCCGAGTCAGATGTTGTTCGGCCGCGTCATCCATTGTTCATGCTGCATTTGGGCTAAACACCTTTTTCTTATCACGCCCTTTTTATTGTCAATAAATAAACTTCTGTTTGCTTCACTACAGGTAAGCAATTAGGGTAGACGTCCTCTGGGCCTCTTTTCTCACTATCCCACCATTTCATGGTTTGCTTGGCTGCGGAGCGGCTTTCTCCCGGTACGAGTCGATTCCTGGCCTATGCTCTTCTTGGTGATGCCGTAGTCATTGCCGATAGTAGGGTGGCTGGTGAGTCAAAGTCCCTCTTGGAATCGTTGGGAGTCTTTCTTTCTTCCCCAAAGTAAAGACTTTGCCTGGGTCTAGTTTGCTAAGCGATACTTTGTGTCAAGGCGGGGTCATGTGATCTGTCTCCAATGACGTTGAGATTGTTGCGCACGTGCTGGCTTCGGCCTCATGGCGGTGCAAGATCAAGATTGTGTGCAGAAATTCTCCATCTTTGCCCGGGGCAGATTATCCTTTAGAGTCTTGGTTGGGGCTTGGCGCCCCGTTAAACCCTTCTCTCCATGGCTTAGTGATCTATTACCTGAGAAATCCGCTTAAACCAAAGGTTAGTACCGTTAGAGTTGACCTTAGATGGAGAGGTATAGATCCTGGAGCGCACCTTGATCAGCCGTTGGATTCAAAAGTGGCTCAAATCTGTCCATTGTTTTCATACCGTGGCTTTTTATCCATATCCTCGTCTCCAAGATCTCCTTTATGGTCCTACCGTATAAACTTACTGGAAGCGTACGAACCGGAGCGATGAGATCATAAGGTTCGGGCTGCTATGGAAATTATATGAAATAGTGACCATCAGGCAGGGGCATTCGTTGGCTACCACCAATACAGGCGTCTACTAGTGTTGCCTTTCCGAGGCAAAGATTCTCTAATGGGGAACCAGTGAAGCTTGAAAAACTTCCAGGTGATAAGAAAGGCAGGGCATAAGACATTAGACAGAGTCAATTGCCTTGTCTTGGAGAGTGAATAGCCTATTGAAGTCTTCGGCAAGAACAAACAACCTGACGCTTGCCTTTGAAGTATGCTTCTTCTCACCGTCAGCATCCCTAGTTTGCGCATCCCCTTTCTTTACAGAACCTCCGTTTGCTGGTCACGGTACTACATGAAAAGAAGCAAGGGTGACGGAACTACAGAAGATCTTACTATATATAAGTTGATAATTCAATTGAAAACAGGAGTCTGAAAAGGAAAAGGCTGATAAGCCAGAGCGTGAGCAGGGTAGAACTGGTCTGAAACCAACCAATACAGTACTAAAACTAGATGATAGGTCCATTGTCACTCCTGAGGGTCTGCAAGAGAGGACGTGCCAGTCGAATTAGTAGGTTGGAGTTACCTGAGAGATTTGATCGTAATGAATCCCAACCGCCAGATTCTCCTTCGTCTCCTAATTCTCAATCTATTTCATCTCCTGCGTCTCCTTCGTTACTATCGTAACTCATAGCCTGCGTCACCTTAATCTCGACTGCACTACGGCTTCACTATCACTACTTCTTATGCCGTGGTTGGTTATTCAATGCAATTGATGCAAGATCAGTACTGCTCAAAGCTAATGACTTTCAAGGCAAAGGGAAGGGGCGAACGAAGCAACTTGATTTAACCAACAGGTTCTGTTGAATCACCTTCTGTGGATTCTGTTCTTTCTTCTTCCTATACTTATCTCTTGCACACCCAAAAAAGCGTATTTTTCTTTTTATAGCTTTAGCCGATCTTCAATTGCTGCATTTCATACACCAACAACCGAACTCATAGCATGGGGAGAGACAGTCCGTAACCAACCATAAGAAGTAGAGCGTCAGCTTGTATTTTGCTAGTAGACGCTTGTTGACTCGGATAAGAATGACAGCGCTACGGAACTTAAACTATCAATCAGTATGAGCAAACAGAGGAGGTGTAACAGACAGAAAACAGAGAAGGGGCCGAAGATCAATGCCAATAGATAAGTTGTTACGATAGTGACTAAGGATGTGCAACAGTTGAGAAGAGCTTTAGCCAAGTTTCCTCAATCGATCTAGTTAATTCTGAAGCAGTTTCAGTCCCAGCAACCACAGCACAACAAACTGACGGAGCAAACAACTACATAGCAAACGGGGGAGACCAAGTCTCTTTAGCGAGCCGAATGTTAAGTAGCGAAGGAAGCTCTTTTAGCCGAGTTGAATGAGTCGATCTAGTTTACTTCTCTTGATTGTGCATTTCCTATTAGCTCCTTCTATGCTCCACAAAAAGCTTATTTTGCATTGACTCGCTTTAGCACGAACTCAGACAGAGGGTGTGCAAGAGATGAATTAATAGACTCAGTCGGCCTTGATGCTACTTTATTTACACTACACCGAGTTTGCCGGGTGAAGGAGATGGAAATCCATTTTACCTATAGGTGAAGGAGAGGAGCAAAAAGGGAAGCAACTACTTTACCTTGATTTAATTAATGAAAAAGCGCTTTCTGTCCCGAATGTACAAAATGCCACCCTGTTCACTTGATTTGATTAGATAGTTGACTCTCGATTGAAGCTGTCATCACTAAGGTAGCCCTATACAGGAGAATAGCGAACTGATTTCCTACCTTGAAACGTATGGGAAGAAGCCCTCGCAAGCTCTCTTGACCGGCTTGTTGCTTTGAGTAAGCTGCTTCAGTTAGATGCACGTCATGCTTTGGATCGGGGCGGTGGGAGTTTTTCATTCCTAGTGGGTCATCACATAAGTGTGGGACTTCCATCAAGTTAGTTGGCAAGAGGAGTTTCTGTTAGAATAGAACTCTCCCATTGTTCCCAATAGTTAGATTTTATGCGTTGAGAAGCAACCCAATGACAATTGGTTTCCAGAAGAAGGGAAGGTAGAAGCTACCGAGTGCGTGCGGCAGCAACCAGAGACAGGCGAGGCAGAATTGATCTCTTTCTTCTCGTTGACTGGATAACGATCTCGTACATCAGTTCAGGCAGTTCGGGCAGCTGAAACGGTCTTCTTTTCATCAGATAATGGATACCGAGATCGAGTTGGCGCTCACATAGAAAAGTGCACTATGGAAAATGCCGCAGCCTCTCCGGCTTCAAGCGAGCCCGAAGTTTCATAATTTCTTTCTTTATCGCGATCTCTTTTTTGTTCCAATTTCCTCCCTTTCTTGCTCATCAACCGGGAATCAAGATTCGATCGGTGTGAAGTATGCGTGCTGTTCATCAGTTGAGCGATCCACCGGTGGAGAGTAAGCGAAGGAAACCGCGAGGTTTCGCATGGCGCTAATGGGTCTTTCTTTTTCCTATGACGAGAGACGGGAAACCCATGTCAAACGTGCCGCAAACGGTCTTTGAACTTACTTGCCTGCGCAAACACACCCGTGCTCACAACGCACTTCCATGCTCTCGAAATGCCCGCTGCCCCCATTGGTTGGTTCTTACCAGAAGACGTTCCAGCAAGGAAGGATTCGGAGGGATCAACCGGGGCGAGGAGTCTTTCTCAAAGAAGACGTATGAGACAAAGTCATTACACACTACGAGAGGAGGGAGCCCGCTTCCTGTTCAACATCCTGAGAAGGAGGTCCTTGATGAGAGCGTTTGTTTACCGCCCTCGTATGGCTACCAGCATGCCGGGAATGTCCCTAGCCTTTTTTATGGATATCCCTGACTTTATCATCGATGAAGGTCAGAGACATCCAGGGATGAATCGATATCAATGTACCTGTCTGTGCGAGCTGCCCTGCGCCCAACCAAAAGGGAGTGAAAAAGTGCGTTCCAAGTTGGGGATTTAGCTCGTGGAGATGATCTTATCGGAGAGGCGCGAATCAATTGATCAACTTGGTCGTCCGGGCTAGCTTAGTAGCAAGCTCTATCTTGAAAGAGGTACCACAGCAGACTTCTGGTGAGTACCGGGTAATCTCAAACTAGGATTCAAGGGATCGACCCGGCCTTGCATCGCCCTATCTTTGTCTTCAAAATATGCCTGAGAACGGTAAGTCCGAAAATGCCGATAGAAAGGACCCAAGGCATTCATCAGCGCGGCATACATGTCATGAAAGGCCCATTGAGAAAACCCTTGGGGTGAGCCCCATGGGACTGATTGGGGCCGGTTCGTTTTTGATTGAGCTTGATTGAAACTGGCTGTGAGGAACTCCTCTGGCCAAGGTGAGGAGTGGGGTCATCCCTGTGGAATAAATCCAATAAATGGAAACCTGGCTGTGTCGCAAGGTCTAACGACCGCTTTGAATGGAGCTTGCTTTCAAAAAAGTCACGGGGCGGTAGATTGACGAACAAGGAAGTCAGAAGATAGGTCGACTCGAATCTCACTGGCAACCTCTTATGGTTAGTTCTTGGAGAGGTCTCCTGGACCAAATCTCTATGTCCGAAGAGGAGTAGACAACCTTGATTCGGCTTGATCCCATGTCTTTGCCTCTTCTGCAGACTGAGCTCGCTGATTGATTTAGTACCTCCGGATGGCAGCTTCTAACTTTGATTCACGTCGATCAGCACGCTGACACGCTCCCAGAGCATGCAGGAATGTCCCTAACTTATTGGCTTATTGGTGGATTTCCTTCTTTATCGATCAGGATCGGAGCCATTGCTATTAATGATATGACTGCTACTATTACTATAGGTCAGAAACCTGCTATGTCGACAGCAGAAGAGAAGAGGCCATGTATCGAGGAGCGAGTTTAGTATACGTTACGAGCCAGTAAAGGTATAATAAGAGTTCCGCCTCAAGCGAAGTGAACGAAGGGAACAGAAGCCCGAGCGAAACGATTCCCCTGGTAGTCTAGTCTATCGAGTGATTCAAGGGATTCCCCGAGTTTAGTTCCTGCTCTATCCCCCTCGGGGGGAATAGACTGCTATAAGAGGTAAGATAAGATAGGTCGTCCCTTCCCTTACTCCATTCCCTCCTAAAGTCAGGAATGGCGGGACGGTAAAGAGCTACTAAAAGGATATCTACAGTATAGGTAGAGGTAAGCCACCTTCCTTAAAGAGCTAAGAGTCCATTGAAGAAGATCAGACGAGCAGACGATAAGATGATAAAAGGATTCCTAGCTAAAAGACCGAGTCCAGCGATCAAGCAAAGGACTACCATAATAGTGGGAAGCGGCACTTCCAGACCAGAAGCTGGAGGAACTACAGCTTATGCTGGTAAATGGTTGGCAATCTATCATTCAAGCTTTCTCTCTGAAGCTGTATGAAACCTTTCACCTCTACTAGCCCTATTTCAACAAGGCTTGCTTCTCTTATCAGCAGAGAATCTCTTCCTTAGACACCCCTCAATCCCAAAAAGGGAGACTATACCACTAAAAGAAAAAGAAAAGTCTTCTGTTCCTCCTCTCCTCAGTCTAGCCGGTAAAGGCTGATCGCGGTAAGGGCTGGTTACGATTGAAAATACACACTATTTTAGCTTAAGCTTACCATTCTGATTGCAGAAGAGGAAGTACGACGAGTACGGTATGAAATAGGTTGGCAAAGAACAGAGTAGTTAAGTATCAAAACCCGACAGAACTCTTTCTTTCCCGGAAGCCTATCCCTCTTTTGATGTATGATACCAGTCGAGTACAAAAACGTAGCAACAATCGCTTGTACTTGTGGGTCCTTTCCCTTCATCGAAAAAATATGTTTCCAGCGAGAGAACAGGCTCAGACGGGAGCAGAGCCGAAAGCAGATCCATACGTTGATCCAGTCAAAGAACTAGTAGATCCCAAACGAAGAGTTTTATTCTACTGTCGAAGAGGAAGAGAAAGGCCTATTCCACCAACTACTCTTTCTCAACTTTAGGGATATTTCATACTTCTTCCAACTACGGTAAGGAGCAAAGGAAAGCTTAAGAACTACATGAGTCGCCCACTCGTCCCTCTGGAAAGAGAAAGAAGATTATTAAAAAAAAAAAGGGGTTACCGGATTGAGCTTTAAGCCTAGAACGCCAGAATGGATAGACTACCTTTTTTCTTTTTCTTTTTTATTGCCGCCTACCTCTTCCTCAAGCTCATAGCAGTCAAAGAATGAAATGAAGACAAAGTCAGCAGTCGTCATCCGAGAAGCTATGGGAATGAGAATGTTGACGATGAAGCTGGTCAATCAGTGCCAGTTACAGTGCCAGAGCAAGGAAAAGGTCAAGTGTAGGGGGACGATAAGCCTATATATAGAGTACGTCGCAATAAAGGAAACCAATAAGACAGTTTGCTCTTACCGCTTGTGCCTTGTAGTACCAACTAGAAGTAGTCCCAGTCCCAGTTCCCACTAGAAACTATAGGTCTAGGGTAGGAGGCTGTCGGGACTGAATGACTTACACTCGATAGAAACTAAACTGAGACTCTCGGATTCTCCATTTCCTTTTGCGGTTTCTCTCTCTTGTCGGATTCCTTAAAGAGTCCTAATAGGTCTAACCTACTTTAACGTTAGTTTTGCTTAAGGAAAACGATAGTTTAAGTAGCTCGATGTATACCCGGCACGAAGTCCTCAGGTCCGAAGGTGATGAGCAGCGGAGCGGTCATTAAGGCTATGACCTGCTCTAGTCCTTCCGGCGTAATGTTCTCCGAGGAATGACTTAGGCCCACGGATGAGGGAGGGCTGTCAGGGGTTCACCGCTTATGGCTACGTTCAGCCAAAGAACAATTTCTATTTGTCCAGAGTTTAGACAGCTTGCCGAGGAAAGCCGTTCAAGAAGGCCCGTCAACTGGCTTTCACTTGACCTTTGAAGGTGCAGTCGATAAATCCCGTTAGTGGACCAGTTTAGACACCCTCTTTTTTTGCTTTTCTGCCCGCTCTTTCCTGCTTAAGTTTTAGTGCTAATAAAGAGGGACTAGTGCACCTAGCCCTCTCTCGATATCCACACGTCCCTCCGACAGCCTTTCCAGCACATGATGATTCCACTGAGAAAGAGGAAGCTCCACCTGGGGTTTTTCCGACCAATCCAGTGGTTTAGCCTTCCAATTACGCGATCTTTGATTCACTTTATCTCATCTCCCTTCTTGCTTGCATAATTTCATTACCTCCACTACACTCTCTTTCTATGCGAAAGAGCCCCCCTATCCATAGTTCAGTTCATCTGAGTCAGCACGCGCACGGAGATCCCTTTTTTCGTGAAAAAGAGGGGCCAAGGATTGAGTCCTTTTCTTTTGGATCTGCTACTCGACCCGTATTCTGTTACAGGTTCGTCTAGCGCTCCCTCGTAGCAGCTCAAGTTGTTACTGGCGAGCAAAACAAGGGGGCCCATATTTATTGCTATCCCCGTCAAATACAATTTCAAGGCAAGTTGTACTTGAATTGAATATTAAGGACAGACACCTCCCCGGTTCTCCCTTTCTGTCTTTCCAGGGTGGGACTAATCGGTATACCTTCCCTATGCTTCTAGCTGCCTAAGTGAGTTTGCTTCCCTTCGCTCTATTCCAAAGTAATGGTCCCTCCCAAATTCCCTCTTAAAGTTAGGACTTTTCCTTCTTGCTTTTCGAGCCGCTCCTTGGCTTGAGTCAGTAGGTTCAGTCTACTAATAATAAGGCTTTCCAAGTTGTCTGGTTTATCGGTCCCACTCCGCATGAACTATTTCCCTTTTCTCTCTTGGAAGGAGAAGTGCGGTAACCCCGCCAATCAAATAAAGTTCCCAAGTCTTCAAGCCAACCCCGTCCGATAAGGTAAGGTGTCCTGCCCCGTTAAGCCCGCCTTTTATTTTAGAGACCCAACACCCGACTTTTAGCTTAGCTCCACGAGAACAGAGGCCGAGTCTCTAGAAGCTAATCCGGAGATAGCCCTTTGGCTTTGGGCACCTTTTCCCAACTTACAACAGTACAAGGAAGGCGGATCCTAGGTATAGCCTAACAAAACAAACCCGACACCTACTTTATTTATATATATTACCAGAAAAAGCAAATAAAGAGTGCTTAGTGCTTGGTCCCAGATAGCAGCTCCTGATGAACTGCCCGGCTAGGCACGATCGCAGACAGACACAAATGGGGCGCTTGAGGAAGCCGCTTGCCTTAGTGAGCTCGAAAAACAGGAAGGGGAGGACGCTTTTGCACAAGAACAAAGGTTGAGTCATAGGGGATTGCTTGAGGAAGGCCCACATACCATTCCGAAAGAATGGAGTAGAGGCACCCCAACTTAGTGAAGCGAGAATTGATAATGCCTTGGGCGCCTGGGCCAATGGCGAATCGGGACGGGGGTCGCAATGTGCTTTGAGAGTCTATCCGGTGGGTGGTTCGAGCTGAAGCTAAAACAAGTGTCAATATCTTATATGATTCTATCTTATATCACATTGTAGTCGCACGCTCGGTTCAATCACTCCTTCCCGTGGAAGTCAGTCATTTCCTTCGCTTGTGTCATTCTGTTGATTGCTTTATCAAACACTACTGGGAAGGACCTGCAAGTGCCCTTCTCTCGGAGGAAAGGGTAAGGAAATCAGTGAGATTGAAGAACTTTCGCTGCCCGGGCCCCAGCTTGATAGAGTAACACCTCTCTGCCTCTAACTAAAGCCTGGAAAACTACTTTAAAGCCTTATCTAATCAAAGGTGCACCCCTCCCCTCTTACAGTTTTAAAGCCTTAAGCTGGAATCGGTGGTCCATGAGGAGTGACTGCAGTTGATCACACACTGGTTTCTCTACTGTTTGCTCGTGCGCTATTGTTAGCTAGCCGGTAAAGATATGGTTGAGTTGCGGCTAACGCCTTCTGCTCATTCCATTGTGTTTGATCGAACAAACACTACTATCACAGCACAGCGCCCCTTCACCCGATTTGTAGTAGTTTAAGCGTGTCCTAATGAATGGATGAAATCTAGTCACCTGGGCAACTCCTACTAGTTCGTTTAGTTTATTCTTTATCGCTTGTCTGAACCCGAAAGTGGTAAGGGGAAGGTTTCACTTCTATCGTTTCCAGGTAGGCTGGGTCGATCATAACTCCCTTGACTGACCTTTTTAATTGGGTCGCGGTCGGGCCTTTGTAGTAGGGTGGGTCGCGCTATCAGGAAGCTTTCCCTGCAAACAGTAGTACTCCCCGCCTCCGGGCAAGTCATCCCACGGCCGAGGTCGAGCACGCAGGGACTATATCTCATATGGCGATGATCACTTATCTTCGGAGAGAACCCCGACCTTTCTCTATTGCCGTGGCCCCTGGCCTACTTCAGCTCCATGACACTTGAAATAAGCGCAACCTAGGATTGACCTTCTTCAGCGAGGGAACAAGTACTACCTTCCCACATCAGTTGTTTTCTATTTTAAATGAAGAAACTTCCCCCGTTTCTGAGTTCAATATGGCAATGGCCTGCCCGTCCGAGTGCTTAAGTTAGTGCTGGAGCTGAAGTAGGCCAGATAGAGAAAGAGGGCGGGTCCTTTGTTGTTACGGAATGCAAGATGAATAGTTGTCCCAAAAGGGCTAAGCAGATCAACTAGTAACAACAGGAGAGAATAATTATGGATTCAATATCTTACTCTTATTCACGTTCCTTGGAAGGAGGGATGGTCGTGCTTTAGATGGACCCAAAGCTGCTGCTGAAGCCTAATTATTTATTAATTGCTTAGATTAGGACACAGCTCCCCCGAGGAGGTCCCGAGGGGCTCTTAATGCCATACCCGTATCAGAATACCAACCCATTACTATGAACAGTCAGTCCTAGGGCAACTAGTTAATACTTTGACTTCTCTAGGCTTCTCTAGAGTTCAGGTTGCAAGGTCTTGATATCTCCCCCGGGCGTGACCCCACTTTCTTAAAGGGGCTACAGTTATTAACTATTAACTATTAACGCTTGATACAAGTGGTGCATGGTTTAGCAATCAATTCCAAGCTTCCAGGTGTACTCTCGGTCTATTGACCATAATGAGCTGCAATAGTATGCTCAAAGATGGGAACAACCTTAAGCTGGATGAGGGTATGGGTATACCTACCCACCCAGACGACTCCCGATCATGTGACCTAATTCATTATAATGGCCCCACGCTGGCCTTCCGCGTAAACCAGTGCACCCCGATGCACCAACGTGCATCAAGGTCATAACTAGGTAGTCTATAAGGACTCGCCTAAGTGGACCAGATCAAGTCTGATCCAAGGGAGGTCACCCTCTTACCAAAGGAGGGATATGAGTAAGTTGAACCACTTACCAACTAGCTAAAGTGGTTCAACTTATGGACTTGACCTCCCCACTTCATCCAGGTTTCCTACTCCTAGGTAATTACTTTTCCCCCATTGTAGACCTCATTCCCCTCCTTCCTGCGGAACTGGATTGTCGATATCGACCGAATTTGTACTAACTGAATAAGACAAAAGATCTTTTTTCTGCAACACTGCCTCTGTTTGAGACGCCCTATCAATCTTTATATATGGTTACCAGTGATCTAGTTCTAGTCGTAAGCCCTGCCCTTCTCTCCCAGGAGAAGAGATTTAGATAGTCTTTTTCCTACCTTTATTCTATGATACTTCATTAGCCCTACAAATTCCACTCCTACTGAAACTGGCTCGCCTGGAGAGTAGGGAGAAGAGATTTTATTAGGACTGGACTAAAAACTTGTAAAGACCTCATAGGGAAACCTCGTATCCAATCCGCCGATGAACTGGAGCTAGATAGGCTTAAAACTGGACTCCTACCTTAAAAAGCAACCCCAACTGACGGAAAAGGGGAACCCTGAGCTCTCCTTTTCCTTGCTTCAGCTATGAGCTTTATAAAATCAAAAAGCTACCAATCTTTGGTAGCCTGCTTCGCCCCTTCTAGCTGAGCTGCCAATGGAGTTGAATTGCTGTTTAACGCTCATCTCACCTGGCGCTTTCTCCTCGCAGTCGTGCTCATGCTTAACACTAGCCTTTCGGTGAGCTCTTGCCTCTTAAACGCTCTATCAACCAGGGGGAGTGGCTTAACTTAAAAGCTCCTTTAGCTAAGAAGCACTCTACTAATCGCTTCAGATTTAGCTAGTTGGTAAGTGGAGACGTATGAAGGGAAGAAGGAGCTGCAATTGACTGCTTGAATAGTCTCATCCATGGTGAGTGGTATCGTATCGTATATATGAGAGCGGTTGCATTTAGGAGCGATCTGTTCATCCAACTAAAAATGACGTAAAAGAAGAAAGGTAAACAGAAGGTTGGGAAGTAGTACTGTTAGAGTACAAGATCGATAAAATCCCATTTTCTGTTATTTTTGTTTTGGAAAAAGCCAACCGGTTATTTCTGACAAGTCTTTCTTCATTTTTTTTTCCGTTTTTCGAGAAAAGGTCCCATCCATCACCACCCTATCTGGACTAGCCGCGCTGTCAAAAGCAAAGCCATAGCAGGATAGGGCAAGAAAAAAAAACATATGACTCGCCTACTCTTGGCTAGTACCGTTGCTATTGTTATCACCCATTTTCTAGGATCGAAAGTTGGCGAAATCATGACCACAGGTAGAAATCTCGTTATTTTAGAAATATTGATTTTTTTCTTGATCTTTATTTTTCGTAGATTTTCTTCTTATTTAAGAAGAAAATCCCGCTTTCTCTTTCTATTTGTCACAATGACATTTTTTTGTCTAATCTCCAGCCTTGCCTATTTTCTCCGAATCTACTTATCTTTGACCTTGGGTCCTTATATTTTAGATTTCGTAGGGGTAGGGGGGGGATTTCTAATTCTCCATGTTTCTAGTGGGGACCATTCGGGGTCCTCAGAAGATTCATTCGGGCTCCAGGTCCTGTCGGAGCCTTGGCCCGTTAACCACAATATTGCGTGGGAATCCTCACTCAGAAACAGGATTCTTTGCCTGGAAAGCGATAATACCGTTTTTCTCCTTGATAAGGAAAAAGGGGCATATTGGGGGGAGGTTAAGCAAGCACTGGATCAAGCTTCGTCGCAACTGGAATATAACCAATTACTCGAATTCGAGAATCGGGATCTCCAGATTCGGGAGCAGAAACATAAGTGTTTTTCACTCTTTCAAAGAGTGCTTAATCAACATCCTTCCTTAGCCGCGGATGCCCCTTACAATCCAAAGGAAGTCTTTCTGGATTATTTAACCACAAACCGAGATACACTTGACCAGCAAGGTGCTAATATTTTAGTGAAAGACCAAAGGGAACTGCATTTTTTAAAAATTTTAGCCCAGGATCTTGAAACGAAGGGGCCAAAGTCTCCATATTTTAACATACTTTTTGAGAAAAGGTTTTAGCACCGGTGTATCCTATGGACCGGGTTGAATCCCTACAAGGGGAAGTAAGTAATGATGGGAATATTCCGTTTCCGTTCAAAACAGATAAAGTGTACTCCGGGCTGACTAAATAATCTTTGTTGAAGTCGCCCTTTATGCATCTTTCTTTCTCCCATGCTTTCTGTTGGTCACCAACCCCCCACAGCTCTCTATAGTTCAGTTCTTCACTACTCGTACAGGCTTGACGGAGTTAAGCTGTCTGGAGGGAATCATTTTTTCTCAATCAATCATGCCTCAACCGTCAGGTCGGACATACCCTGAAACTTTAGATATCCTTCGCCCGTTATCTCCTCATCTTCCTATTTATAGGCCACAGCTCACTTCGACGTTTCCAATTTCCCATAGAATCTCCGGGGCTTTCCTAGCCACGATTGTTTTCTTTTTTTATCTTCTTTGTCTGAAAATGGGTTTGATTTGCTTCACCTATGAGAATTTCTACCAATTCTTCTTTGCTTTTTATTCATCAAAGCTTATCCTAATCTCCGTCGAGATTACTGCCTTAGCCCTGGCCTATCATCTGTATAATGGGGTTCGTCATTTATATTTATTGACGGATTTTTCGGGATTTCTCTTTCTTAGAATTGGAAGAAAAAGATTGAAATGATTGTTAAAAATTTCACCTATACCTTTGCTTTGAGATTAAAAAAAAAATTGGATTTTATTATGAAATGTTTATTATTATTATTGCGCTTCCCGAACAAGACCCAGAAGGGGTTCGCTTTGTTTGGGATGAACTCGCAAGGAGTCGACCCGAGGACTTCCCTCGTAGAGTGGCGTCTTTTATAAGACTCTTTTTTCTCAGTGAAACTAAAAAAAAGAGTTTGAGCTCTTTTGGTTTACTTTTAGCCACGCGGGGCGGGGCGGCTATCCGCATGTGTCCCAAAGTGACGTCCATTTTTTGGTAATGGGTATACTCGAGAGAAAAGTTTGGAATTCGACCTCTCCTTATACGCTTACGCTCTAAAAAGGGGAGGGGTCATGGACTCCTTTTTAGTTTAGGATTAGGATCCCCTTTCTACATTCAATTCTTTTTTTTTGAGCCTGGTGTGGAATCACCATCATTACACATTCATTGTTGGTTTGGCTGCTGGTCTAGCGATCCTTCCTAGCCGCCGCCTAGAGTGCAGCCTGCCTGCTGAAGACCGTAACGTAAGTAACTCTGTGCTCCATACGGGGGAAATGAAATA